CATATGGACGCTGGTCTCTTCCTCCTGAAGACAGAGTTTCGGGTGAGCTAGCAAAGAAAGCAGCAGTGCCACCTAATACTCGTAGACTAAAGTACTTCTTTTTATATCTAGGAACAAGCGTCGGAGTAAATATCAAAGTAGCAGCGGAAGCTGTCCAGCCGAAAGACAGATCTGACAAAGCCGGTGGGTGAGGGGGGCAAGTGTTCTTCGGACTCATTCCAATTGAGTGCCAAGATGCGCCTGGAGCATAGCGCTGGGGTGCGATAACGAGTAGGAAGTTCTGGTCCCACCCAGAGCACTGATAGCCTATCTATCAATCTTCTCCAGCCAATGACATAAGATAGGTAATCTTTCTGATTGGTCTAATTGAGAGGAAAGATAGGATGATATTAGTTGCAATCGGAGAGAGAGGAAAGTCTCTCGATGTCCCACAAGAAGAAATGGACTTACTTATAGACAAGTCTCCGAAAGTCACTGTCAAGGGAGGATGCTGGAAGCTACTCCTTTCGCAGGGCTCTCTCTCTCTATCAATTCCTTGCTGATTGATTAGAAAAGATATCTGGCAGTGAACTATTGTTCTGTTCGGCAAACTCCTCTTTTTTGGTCCAGAGGATGGATTGGATGCGTCAACTTGATGTCACATATGCCGTCCCAGGGCTTTCCGGCTGGGAAAATGGAAAGAACTATTTTATTTCGTTTCAGATCAGCTAGCGCTTACGCCTTTCTTGGTTGAATGGATTCTGGCGCAATGCTGATTCGGATAATGCTGGAACTGCTACTCGGTAGACTATGAAACAGAAGCTTTGAAAGGGTTCCCTACGCAATTCAATTACTACTAACATTTTGGAATCAATCAGATGATTCGGAGTTTTTAGTCATTTGAAAGTGCTTTTTCCCCTGTCTCCTATGATACCCGGCTGGCTTTATTTGGTATGCGCTAGATGAAGCATCCGCATCCAATCCATAGTAATAGGTATAGTATGAACCCTCTCAGCAGTGACCCCTCTCAGGCTCTAGGTAATGAAATGTGAAATGAATTGGAACGGTTTTAGAATGACTAGTAAATGATACTAATTCATCGCACCACTTTCTTTCTGTCATATACCATCTTGGAAGAATGTAGATTGCATTCATCGCAGGGTCATTTCCTGAAGGAGGCTTGTACCAGCTCTTCGTCATCATAAATAGCAAACCAATCCTTGTTTATTACTCAGCTTTTTCATTCTCTCATTCTTAGTTAACCATTTCATTCTATTTCTTCTGTGGTACTTTGAGTTTTGAACAATAGATAGTTAGAATTTCTTATTAAGTGTAAGTGATTCCCCGGTTTTTGATCTTCTTTTAGCACATACATGCGGCCATGAATTCCTATTTGTGACATCTAACTTACTACCATCAAACTCAGGGAACTTTGAATATCCTCTTCTTTTGTCCTTGACTTGCTTGCCAAAGCCAATACTCCTACATGGAAATTCAATCCCTCACTCTTATGGTTTTCCTTAGCTATATCAACCGCTTGAGTTCTATCAAAACACTGAAGCTGCCTATAATATAATGTACCGCTACTCGCATCCTATGGAATGTTTCGTGAGCGAGAGGTATAGCAAGAGTGATCTTCCCTGAAAAACTAACAGTACCAAGACCGGAAAATCAAACAAACAGATAGGTTTGAATCTTCTCGAAAGCGCACAGCATAGTCACTCTAGGGCATAGTTCTACTAAATTAAATGGTCCAAGTAAATCTGGCAGGAGAATGATCGGCTAGAGACTATTTTCCTCTTGATCACCCTCCCCCAACTTGCCTCTGCGCATGTAGACGAGAAGCGCTCTCAGTAAATTAGCAAGTCTTGTGGGTACTCCGATCTTGTATGGATTCCCAGACAGCTCACCGTACGTAAACTTATTTACGAAGCTAAAGTAATGGTTGAATTACATTCCAGACCTCCGAATTGTGTTGCAATGAAAGCAGGATCACCGACTCTATGTCAAGTTCTCAAAGTGTTTGATTATATAGAAATCACCAGAAAGCCCCGACGTTCTTTATTTAGATTAGAGAAGTAATAGTAGCCAAAAGTGGGATGATAACCTTTTTCGACACCAATCAGCCTCAACCTTCAGATCTTTCCTCTCCCAGTTGCCCTGATTTCCCTTGTAGACTTAGGGAATTCTCATAGTTGATGATTATTTCCTACGAAAAGACAATAGCCAACAACATAGATTTGCCACGGACAAGGATCTTGCCACCTTATTGTGAATTCCCTTTTTTATTCAATTGTGTACTCGTTCCTGTTGTTGTGCCATTAGTGACTTGAGAAGACTGTGTGAAAGAGAGCAAGAAGCCGACGCGAGGAGATCAAGATCACAGTTGTGCTCATGCCATTAATGCTGCCCAATCCACTCTGAGATCTCTTCCAGCCCTAAATTCCTTAACCCATTGCCAAAAAGAGATGGGAAAAGAACCTCCTTTTCTTACGCTCCTCTTTCTCAGAGAGATGGTGAACTTGCCTTGCCCTACGAAGCTGTGAATGATAACACGGGAGGGGTACACCACAAGAATCTCTAAAGATTATGGAGATTCATCAAAGATTACGAGAATTGGAATTACAGGTATCAGATCTTCTCATTTGTGGTCCTTAGAACGTTGAAGCGGGTTGCAGGACTGGTACTTGACCATTATGAGTTGCAGGACTGGTACTTGACCGTTATGAATAGTAAGAGTTCTTTCTACACTTGTAGATGCGTTAGGTATGTAGTAGTGAATTTTCTCCCATGTGAACTTCAGAGAGATTCGTTAGATTACCAACAGATAAAGGAATTGGACCTTAAAAGCAATTTCAAAAAAAGTTCAACAAAACGTTGCGTTTAAGTCTACCTATGGTACTAGGAATCCTTCCACTCAACAGGCAACGATCCATAATAAACTCAGTTAAGCCGATTTCCTATTTAGAAAAAACCTATCACGAAACTATTCTTAGCGAATAACGTGCCTTTACTAGTAGTCCTTTCTTATTTCTTCAAAGAAAGATTCCCATTTCGAATAAGGAAAGTCAAATAGGGAAGGAAAGAAAGCTTATGTAAGGAGAAGAAAGCGGCGAAGAAAGCTAGCGATCGGAAGCCGTAAGCGTGGACATACAACCTGTGTGGTTTAGGTTACACAAACACTCTTGAGACAGAGGCGGTAGAGAACTGATCAAACCTACTCTCATTCGACACTAGAGGAACTACTACCAGAATTACCGACTGATCTTTTACTGATAGTTTCTTTTCTAGTGAGAACTTCCCACTTCTTTTAGCATTGACCCACCGCTGAAAAAACCTGAGAGGGCGGGCCTTTAGGGCACTTTAAGGGTTTGACAAAAAGATCTCACTCATACAGAACGACCACACATCAAGATCGGTTTCGCGTTTCTGCATTCACATCATAAGATCCAGGAACTTAAAGAGACGAAACTGCATCAAAAAATCCTGATCGGAAACGTCCATATGGGTGACAATGAGACAAGCCAGCCAACCTAGCCCGAGAGTGGTGTTTACACCTACGACCTTCCAAGTTAGCATCTTTATCTGAAAGGCTGCTACGTCCAACGTACAGCACTCACAAGTCTTGAAGAAGAAACACGATTCAACAAAATACATATCATAAACGAGAATATGCTTTTCTCAAATATGATGTTCTTTCTTCACCGAACCTCCATGCGAACTCCTACCGCTCTTCGCTTTTTGCTGGCGCCCTCACTCCTTATGAGATAATTCACTTGCTCACTCTGCCCTTGCTTCTACCTACTTTTCCTAGGATACTGGGACCAAGAAGAGTCGAGGGGGATTTGCCTCTCTCTGCTCTTTCTTCGTGAGTGAAGAACTTTCACCCTTCTATTGTAATACGTAGCACATGGCCAAAAGAGATCATAATCTTCTTCATATTTCCAGAAATTGGGTAGATGAGCTAAGACACCGGGCCGCAAGCCAGGGCTCGGGAGTTAGTCTTTGGTCTACCTTAGTATTAGTAAAAGAAGAATACATTAAATCCACAATGAGGCACACGCCTCAGTTCAAGATAGTGAGTGAAGCACGAAAGAAAGTAAGCACAACCGGATTTCTCACTATGTCCTTCCTTAACTTAAAGTAAACACCTTAGTGATTAGCTATAGCAAAAAAGAAGCTGATTCCCTAATATGAAATAGGGGTAATCTGACTCCTAATATTTGAAATAGAGCTTTCCTTTCACGATCTTATTTTTGCTTGGAAAAAAAGAATGAGAGTTAAATCATCATACCTGATAGTATAGGCGCATATTGCTTACAGTAGGTCTCGATGTGTTTTTCTAGGGAAACTTTATCCATCATACCGTCCGGTGTGATTTCATTGTTTATTCTCCTGAGTTCGTTGGTCCCAATTGTCGGATTGCAACTCTCGAAACATTGGATTCTCGGGCCGTGTAGGAACATCCAATCCCCGCTTCGAATGTGCTTTGCCTTACCAGCGGGCTATCCACCTACATCAGCATGGTTATTTCTATTTATATCATTGTTGCTAGCCGACGCTTTGCTTTTTCAAAGATAGGATAGGATAGGATAGGATAGGATCCCGTATGCTTTTGGGAAGGTATGCAACACCCCGTCTCCACAGGCTAAAGTCAAGCCGGCAATGGGTATCACGAACGGAAGGAACAGATAGAACGATTCTCCGATTTAGTCCTTCTGTTCAAATTACTCTTCCTAAACCTATTCCTTGCATACGAGCGAGGCCCAGGCAAATACAACGTAGGATATGAAATCAAAACTACGATTGATTCCCACGAGCTAAAGGTCAATACGAGCGTTGCACTAGCGAAATCTAAAGGATTTGTGTCCCCTCCTGCTTGTAGTATTGTATTGTCATCCGACAAATTATCTAGTTGTAGGCGTCCGTTCAAAGCGGAAAGAAAGAGCACTGGTCCACGGATAAGCTAAAAGGCAGGATGCAGGTACTGTTATAGAAACTCGGCATGAAACAGGAACTAGGGACAAAGAAGAGAGCCAAATAACAAGTTTAGCAAAAGACCAAGCACCCGCAGGAAAGAGACACAGAGGAAAATGGCATTCATGCAAAGCCAAAAGGTGTAGCTGAACTCCAAACCTAAAGTAGAGGGGACAGTAAGTAGAACCATCCTCCGAGGAAGCACTGGTTCGAGGAAGAATACCAGATCCAGTTGAGGAAGAGGTGGTACTCTGCAGCCAAAGGAGTAGTACTGGGGTTAGCTCTAACCATCTTGTACAGAAGAAGGGATTACGACTAGCCCAGGCAAGGAAGTAACTCAATCTCAAAAGGGCGAGAGTTTGATTCAATTAGAAATCTAAAATCAAGGCAAATCCGTTCATTGAAGGAAGTGAGCTAGCTCCCATCACTTCATCTGCTGCCTGTTCAACTAATCGAATTCACCCTTTATTCCGATTGGAATTCCTTTTATCGAATATCCCTGCTCGTACTTCGAAGTCGGATTGTCCTCCCGGCGGTTGCATCTAACCTGCTCCCAATCTGATCCCTATCCTAGTTCTGGCTCCGGCCCACTTTCATCAGCAGATCCTGCCTTTCCTAAGCTATTTCATTCCAAACATTCCCATAGCATCTTCTTTCCCTTGCCAATACAACTAGAGAATCGTAGGCCTCGTACGTGCGTATTGGTTTCTAGCGCAAGGAAGCATATGAACTGCACCGGTAAACCCGTCTCCTACAAGGATTCGCTGTTCCTATCTTTTCCATTGATGTGCAAAAGCACAGGGTGATGCATACAAGTTGGCAGATGCCTTGCTTTGCCTAAGAGCTTATCCGTGTCAATATCCCTAGCTATCCAGATGCCTCCTCTCTTAAACCAAGGCATACTCTATTCGGAACAAATAAACAATACTTGCGAAAAGCGTAGCCTACACGAAAAGCATCGTATCTAGGAAAAGAAATGGTTTCTACACCCTCCGGGGTTGACGCCAGGGAAATATGCTTTTTATATTTCTAATGAAATAGCCGAGGATACGATCTGTTTGGAGGGCGTAGTACTAGGTTTGTTTTATCCTGGTTAACCTGAATGTCCTTTCCGTTGTTGCCGTGCCTTGCCCCAAAAGGAAGGTTCCGCTCAGTTATAGTTGAATTAAAAAGTAGTACTTTCGCCTATATGTGTTCCTAACTTTTTTGCAATGGGTGACCCACTTCCTTTTCCAAAGCTTAGTGAAAATGCTATTCATTGATTTCCCCGCTATATGAGATCAACTTTTTAAAATCCATCATCTACTTTCCGAAGGGAAATCGGGTTTACTACTTTTGCCCATATATGAGAATGATCCTAACTTTGTTAAAAGGAGAGCCTAGCATTGGTACCGTGCCCCTTTGCTTTGCAGGGATAGGAGCAGAACCGGAGACATGGGACTGGATTCGATTAGTATTGCGCTCGTAAAAGGAATAGGAAGGAATAAACCTCAGATGAAAAGGAATATCTCTACTCTAGCGCTCACTACGTTCTCTAGCGTTATTATTGGCGAAAGAAGGTGAGCCTCTAGGTGCGGAGCCTGTATATACGTAATTAGATCGATCTATGAACAAAGGAAAGAGTCAGTCCGGAAAATCTCATATTGGCGTACCTGATAACAACGCTCATATACGTCAATTCAAGGAAAGGATGCTGCTCTGGCTCGTAGGAACGAATGCTTAGGATAGGAATCGCGCTAGGGGATGATTCGGTTGGGATAACTGATCATGGGGATAGCCTTGCCATACCAATCATTACCCGGTATGGAGGGGGAAAGCATCCAATTGTATATTCCTTACTCCTGGATTCGATTAGGCTGGTTTAAAAGAGAAACCCACCCGGCACTTCTAAAGCCGAAACCTTTTAACGGGATAAAGGTACCCTTTAACGGATGCCGAGGAATGGATATCGATGGATGAACTACAGTTAGTTACGAGGATAGTAGGATAAAGGCTAGGGGTAGTAGGCTAGGCGAACAGACGCATTGGGATTGGAATGAACTGCACCATCATTTTGGCATGATTCAGATCTCTTACCTGAGGAAGAACTAACTTCTATCCGTATTGGAGCATCAATTCACTGACTTCTATGCGAGGCGAGGAATACTTTCTTCGGGGAAGAGAGGAACGAAAGCATAGAAAATCGATAAACAGAAATGAGTAGTTGACACGGGAGACTAATTGCTTCAGCCTAGTCCAGAGTTTTCTACAAGCCGAGTAAAGTGTTCCTTTTGCCAATAACAACCATTGCTAAAAGCAGGTGCCTTTCCCCAAGCCAAGGATACCGTCAACCGATTAAACCTTTGCTAATGGTGGAATTGCCAAACCTTTGCCCATGCCGAAAAAGAAGCCAAGTCCGATTCAATAATTACCTTTCTTTTGTCTCTATCTTTGGACTGAATCAGAAGAAAAGCAAGGCTAAAGGAAAGGAAGCAGGCCAGGTTGGAGAAACTGGTTCTGGTCCGGAGCTCGGGGATAGCTCCTCCCCTATGATCTCTGTTCTCTAGTGCTTTGCCTCCCAAGGGTCAGATACTTCTTGGGCTTGAGCAACAGGAGAGGACTCGTTTTCCTTCTTAGCAACAGGCCGTGGTTTTCCAAGAAAGGGTCTGGATCGCATCCGTTGGGAAAGGTCGAACTACCGGTATTAAGCACTGCCTTCTCTACCGGAGAATCACCCGCGGAAGAGATATCAGCTCCGGTATAGTTGTACCTTACTAGAGAGACACGCCACTCCAGCACTCTCACTCTTTAGAAGAAGAGACAAGAAGAGCATTGTACCAATTCGAGAAATCAAGCTCATTCGAATACTGGAGGGATGTACTACACTACAGGCAAACAGATCTCATGTAATGAACGCGTACGAAGCACTATAAGTTAAGTGAAGTTTCATTCATAGCTTTCTCTGGTTTCTTGGTGGATATGTCTCCAGGTCTAAGGGAAGGCAAGGCTTCTTTCTATCTTTGCTTGGGAATACCATTCCTGCTTCTCCATTTCTCATAAGAGCATTCCTGGCCTGCTTCCTTGATCATAGCTTTGGAAAGGAAAGTCAATCAAAGTCAAGGGAAAGTAAAGTACCTTAGCAGGATAAATGACATTTGATTTGCTATTGCCAAAATCTCTGCTGCTCAGTTTCTTCCTTGTAGAAGGAAGTATGAGTATTCCAAAGAGGGATTAGAGATTCCAGTTTCTTGGTAAGGCATCTTCAAGTCATCTTTGCTTTGTGTATGCATGCATGGGCATAAAGAGAGCCTGAATTACGCATATAGCAACAGAAAAGTAGAAAAATGGGAAGTCGGAATAGCATCTGATCGGAAAAGACTCCATTAGTAGGACGTAAAGCTCGGCTCGTACAGTATAAAACGGATAGGAAGTGAAGACAAAGAGCCTGGCTTTATGCTCAGCCCCCACTAGCATCCCACCCAAGACTAATGAACGGGAGGAGGCCTATGTTACCCATATATCGATGTCCTTTTTTTCTTACTAATGTATGCATGTTTCTCTTACTTTTACTCCTTTCCAACATAAAGTAACTCATCTCACTTTCTTGAATTGAATGTTAACCTATGTTATTAATGTGCATGTACTCGCGTTGATAGTCCTTACTACTAATATTAATATAAGGTCTTCCCCCAGTTCTGAAGTTCTGGTACTAAATTAAATGCCCTAACACTATTTCTCAAACCAGAGTGAACTACTCCATCCACGTGTTCAATCAAAGGAACTGAGACATTGCTTGATAGAAGAAAAAGACTTTTGAGTTAGCGAAAAGAAAATCCTCCTCAACGGATCAAACAATACTACCGTACCCGCCGACGCCGAAGTAATATCGATCGAACCTATTCCACTCGCACTGACACTATAGAGAGCTTCCACCTTTCAAGCTGTCTTGCCTTTACCCTGAGAAGTAGCACTTGGGGCCTCACGGATGAGAATCCAATTTCCACAAAATTGCATTGTTTGCTTTTTCACATACATAAGCCTAGGGCACGAGGAGATAGGGACGATACCCTGCGCACCCTCTCTAAAGCAGTGAACTCGATAGCGCAATTCCTGTTTTTTTTTGTTTTCTCTCTCTTCTATTTTGAATATTAAAATATGCTCTTTGGAGCCGGGAAATAAGATCGGTACTTGAATAAAGAGATATAGATAGAGATAGTAAGTTTTCCATTCATTTAGGTTGGCGGAAGGATAGCGATTTTTTTCATACAGCTCGGGACAACCATTATTACAGGGGTCAAAGACCAACGAATGGCTTGGGTACTACTTTCATCACTTATTGCTAGGATAGGACTTTCCTTACCAGAAAAACAAGGCGCGAAGCGATGCCGCCCTCTTGGTTTTGATTTCCTCACAAGTATACTTTTCCGGGAAAAAGAGATTCATACAACTTCCTTTCTGCCTCCACCTTACTCACCGGCTCTCGCTTGTCAGTTTGGCTTTGTGAATTTGAAATACCCTCTCTCCTCGCTTCTAGGGATTGGCTCGTATCCTGGTTGAGAAGAAGCTGTTTTCAAGCTTGACTTTTCTTGTAATAAATGATAGAGCAGAGCACTCGCTCGTCAACTCGCTACTCTCTCCCCTTCTACTTGTCTAGGCTTCATACCCGAAAGATCAACTGGCGCAAGCACATTCTTGAAAGATAAGGCCAGAGAATAGTAGGTATAGCGCTGTTGTAGGTTAAAAGGAGGAAGAAATAGCTGTACGAGTTGCAGAGCTGGTGACAAGTGCCACTGTACGCTAGAAAGAATGAGTCCCTAACAAAGTAAAAAAAGATAGGTCGAAATGCCTGTATTCCTACTGGAAAAGTGCGTGATGGTTACTCTTTATCATTGGCATACTTGCATTCCTTTCCCCAACTATCCGAGTTTGGGTTTCCTACCAGTCCTTTCCCTTCGCCAGTCTTAGACAGTTCGCTTACCCGATAGGCTTGGCAATTCCACTACTTTAAGTTGGGATTTTTTCATGTATCTTTCCTTTTGTCCTCGAAAGCCTGTCTTCCCCGAGAAGACAGTCTTCCTCTATAAAACAACAACATTAGTGGATATAGACTAGGCTAAGGGACGGACTTCATCTCTGTTCTTACCCAAGGAAACTGGGTATCGGGGCGGTATAGTATAGTATAGGAAAGGAGTAGATCTGCCAGTATCTGCCTTCTGTTTGGGGCGCCAGGTCGAATACGTCAAATAAAAGACAAAGTGTGGAACAGCAGATCTAGTTTCTTGGCATGTTGATCGATCAACCCTTTTGCGGGTCTATAGTGCCAGGGCTCTCTTATAGACTTATAGATGGGTTTCTTGCTTTGGAGGCAGGCTATTGGAGTGCGAGGGTTAGCCAGTTAGTTCTTTCTTATTTGAGGTAAGGTGATCCGCTATAGGCTATAGGACGAGAACGGGAATATGCAAATATACGAGTGCCAGACCCGAGAAAATATACGAGTGCAAATGCCAGCTGTTCTGTGAAATTCTAGGCATGATCTTCTCAGCTAAGTCAAGTTGACTAGTTTCGACCCAACCCAACCCAACCCAACCCAACCCAACCCAACCCAACCCAACCCAACCCAACCCAACCCAACCCAACCCAACCCAACCCATAGTGAAATGCAGTTTTTATTCTCCGCAGACAGGCTAGCGAAGGAAAATACGATGATGAGGAATAGGCCCTGGTTCGAGAACGATAATACGAATACGACTGAGGACGAATACGCTATCCTCGAAACTCCCTGTATGGTCGAGAATGAATGGATTCCCCTATGGCAATTTCTTATTCCTGCTATCATAGCCTGGCTGGGATCTTAGCGGCACATTCTGACCTTGCTTCATAGACAGCGGTACCTTTCTCAGCTTCTTCTAGATAGAGATAGTTAGTTTCCTCTAGATAGCTAGTTTCCTTTTTTTTGGAAGATTGAGATTGACGCTTGGCAAATTGGGTTGACGACGCGCCATATGGGTTTGAGGATAGTGCCAGAAGTGCCGTAGCTCCTTTGCTGTTCGTGGAGGCTGGCTATTTGCAGTTGACTTCCTTCCCGAAGTGACTGGCTAGAATTCTCATACGATAATATAATAGGAGAGAGATGCCGATAATTGGAGAAGGCGAGACCAAGCCTGCCTGCCTGCCTGCCTGCCGGGAGAGGAGAAGTGGCTTACGAGGCTAGAATAGAGTTGGTTGGTGCTGATACCAGTAGCTGCAGCTGCCGGGGAAATCTGTCCTGTCGGTTCGCGAGGAGTGGAAGTTGTTTGTACTTACTTAGACCCCAATGAGTCTATGGCTTGCCAGCCTCTATCTAGTCCTCTGCAGGTCAGGTAGAAAGACGGAAAGACTTAAAGGGAAGTTCTTGTTCTTATCTAGCGCAAAAAGCATAAGGATGAATTGGTTTTCCCTTCAAGCCACAACAGCGGTATGAGTTAAGATCCAAATCTAGCAAGAATCTTTCGCCACCCACATAGGAAAATGCGAGCAGTTTACCCACACCTATTCGAAGAACCAAGGTAGCTGCCTTTCCAGTCGAGTCACTTCTCTACCAGTACAATAGCTGGGTCTCTTTCTCGTTGGCACCATCCCTTATTCTTAGAATTCCTATGGCACTTCGAAAGATCATGTGCCCTGAACTCGTACGTGACTTATCCTCACTGATGTCAAAACCCAGCAGATTGTACTTTTTCTTTGAGTGGCCAGGCAGATCCTAAGAATAGAGAACCTATGGCGTCTGAGATGGGTGAACGGCACACCCTACTACGGCGTGTTTATGTCATTGACACAGCTCGAGTAATAGAGACACAGATCTTGTTTCTTGGCTTGGGAAGACTTCCAACATAGAGTTCCTTCCCTTCAATGGAACAGCAATCGATGAATGGAGTTTGAGGATTGTCATAGAATAGAACAGAACTCGCCTCCACCTAAGAACTTCACTTTGAAATCCACAGCACGAACACGGCTCTTATAGATTAGGTTTCCTGGGAGTTCCCTTTCTTCGAGTACTATCCATACAATATTAGTGACCCTGCTCCTTTCCTTGAATTGTGATCTATTGCCTATGGTGGCTTCGGCTTAGGCTGTTGATTAATGCCTTGGTGTGTTTTCTTCTTGTTTCTTCTCTTCTTCTTGTGATCTTGATTGCGCCTGTTTGCACTTAGCTTGATGTGATTTTATTTAGGCTCAGCTCTCCTCTTTGACGAGAATCCGAAAACTTTCCTTGAAAGGGGAAGTCCGCCACTCCACTAAGACCGCTTGCTTCTCATGCGCTGATGAAGTTCGTACCACTTCTTGCTGTCGAAGAGCTAGGAATCCAGTCACTCAGGAAAGCGTAACTATACTATACTATACTATACTATACTATACTATACTATACTATCTATTTACGATAATTTGATTGCTGACAACATCACGCTTCTCTTTCTCCAGCGTCATGCCTTGTGACCTCTAGTTTCAACCTCCTAGCATTGGCTTCACTTGATTAGAACCATAAGCATTTGCATTCGCGACCGTCCTCGTCCCAGGTTTTGTTCTTCTTTGCTTTGGTGAGGTATACCTCTATCAAATGTGCTTAGCCTTTTCGCTAGTGCTATTTCATGCCATTGGTTTGAACTGGATAGAGGGGAAGGGCCTTACCTTATCTACAACTATCTAATTGCAATTCCGGATAGCATTATTCTTAGCCGAGGAAGGAACCGTTGATGGCGGAGTTATTTGCACGGATTTTCCAGCTATATGAAGATGAGGCTAAAAGACGCGGATAGAAGTCCGAAAATTAGTTAAAAAAAGGCCACAATCGTTAAAGAAAGGGACCTTGATCCTTTCATCGTTTTTGCACTTGAAAAAGAAATTTGCAAAGCGGGTTATTAACGAATTGAGTTTACTTTTCAGTTGAGAACCGTCCAGAAGCGCTGAAGAGGGTGTCGGAATCATTCGAGGCTCCTGGAAGTTACCAGCGAGTGCCGGATGAATTGAAGGCTCGACGACTCCCTCGAATCCTGCCCTGCAGGGTTAAGGGAGGCTACCTGAAGCTGCTGGAAGGCGAGAATCGTTTAATAAACAGACTGAGTTATAACCCATATTATAGTTATAAACTATATTCATCAAACTACAAACTACTAGAATTGGAAATAAAATAATGATTATACTCGGCCAGCGAGTAACAAGAAGGTGGCACAATTGAGGGTAGGAAAGAATCCAGGGTAATGGTCAATACTGAGAACATGAATTCCCTTAGCGCGTTGGATCATCGAATAATGGAAAAATTCCTATCTCTGGTAAGACGGGTTCATCAACTCATTTCTCGGTCAGATATTGGTCAACAAAAGTACAATTGGAACTTGTCACCAGCCTCATCTGGTGAGGGATCAGCTGTATCGGCTTTCCCTAGTGATAAGGTCTGTGAGGTTGTGGAGAAGATGAAGTTGATACACACTACGGAATTCTTTCTTCTTTTCTATTGCTTTTTTAGAAGAAAAAAGAAAGATAACTCAAAACACGTATTGCTGCTTCTTCACTCTTTGCTTGATCGCATATTCATGATGTTAACCCTTCTTCTATTTGCTGAAGCTGGGCATTGGTTGGGATTGAACCTACGGCACTACTTATGATGCTATCAAAGGTATTGAATCCGTAAGCTTATTGATCGCATATTGCACTTCTTTTCTGGAATGAGAGAGGAAAGGGTAGAGAGAGCGAGGATATGCTTAATCCGCTTTGGGAGGCATATGCATTTCAGTCTGCACGGGCTTACAAAGAGGCATTTGGATAGCACAGATAACCGAGACAGGAATAGTTGTCACGAGATAAGATATGAGAGGGAGAGTTTCTAGATGAGCAAGAAGGCGTTAAATATATAATGCAAAAAGGAACTACCTAATAAGCCAGCTCTATGGTTTTTGCAACGTTTCAACTAAACTAATTGGAAATGCCTGCTCTTCGATGTTACAAGCTAGCCTTGCTACGATTTCCATATAGGTACAGAAGATTGTGATACCCCTCCCAGAGTGTATGCTCCAGATGAAGCTAGCTTCCAAGCGAATGAACTGTAAAATCTCTACTCTTTTGCCATCTTATTCTTACTTAAGAAGCTTCTCTAGATCGACTTCTCTTTCTTCATTAGGCAGGCAGGTTCGCCGCTTTGCCAGGACGAATAGAGTTAGCGAGCACGTAGCATTATCTATATCAGGAGCTAATAAAAGTCAAGAGATCAAATCCGTGCACTGGCATTTTGGAAGTAGCATTGGAAAGAACTTGCTTTGCATTTGTACACAGGGTGTACACATTATATATGAATGAAACATATTCATTAACTTAAGCATACTCCTTTTTTTATTTAATGAGTTGATATTAATTGAATATCTTTATTTTTTTTCATTTTATTATATTGATGCTTTATCACATTGCCTTTTTTTTATGATGTAATTCATAGACCATACACATGGGAATCCTATATCTTTCTTATTCTTCTTCCTTCTATCTATCATCCCTCCTTTTATCCACATCCCTTTAGTTTTGCTTCACAGCCTAGAATCAGGTTTCTTTTGTAGAGAAAAAAATGCAGTTGCTACAACTATATGATAGATCTACTCATTTTTGATAGATGTATTTATTCACATAGTGACTGTTTCTTAGTTAGGATCTCGACAATACGAAGCAATAGGTTGGTTATTAGTGAATTTTCTATCATTACTAAGTTTTTTTCTATTTTTAGTAGGGTTCAGCCAATTTTATTTTTAGTTTGCTTTCAGCTGAACATGTTCTAACTAAAAATGAGGTGAGGCTTGATTAGGTGGCTTTGCAAGAACTAGGGAGGAACACAAGTTATGTACTTTAGGCTAAACATATTAATTTAGAAGATCAACTTTTCCAATTGGACATAAACAAAAGCAACCAATAATATATAATATATATAAACTTCCATAATATTTTATCTATGGTGAAGTAATTTCATCGATAACCACTAAACAATTAAGTAGCGATGTATGCAAAGCTAGACAACGAACATTTCATAATACACTCGTTCTGCATATCTTTAGGATAAAAGAAAAAACAGCGAATCAAAAAGTTTTCCTAAAAAAAAAGATCAAGAAATCTATTTTGTATGGTTCTTATTTCGTTGAAAACGTTTCCATGAGACTTTCTTTCATTGAAGAAGTCCATGACTTGTTCTAGGTGATATGAGGTTGAACAGGCTTTCGAAAAAATGCAAAGAAGGGTGGAATAAAAAAAAAAAAAATGACCCATTACCGATAAATATTCTTTCTTTATACGTTAGGTTGGGTTTCAGATGTATATCATTTATTATATGAAACCAAAAAGAAGAAATGACAAGAAAGTTGTATATAGATGGAGGATAAAATTACGATGTGGAAAACAAGACAGGGGTTTTTTTTGTACAATGACACTGTACAACAATTTGGAAAAGGGATGTAGCGCAGCTTGGTAGCGCGTTTGTTTTGGGTACAAAATGTCACGGGTTCAAATCCTGTCATCCCTACCTATTACTTCTCCTATGGGCAGTAACGAGGGATCAATTGAGATCGATTCAAATTGGACAAAATTCAGAGTTTCATTTTTCTATATGCATGCGGTACAAAAATCATCCTTTTCTTTACTGCTTTATCTCCTGTCGTAAGAAAGCGCTCTTAGTTCAGTTCGGTAGAACGTGGGTCTCCAAAACCCAATGTCGTAGGTTCAAATCCTACAGAGCGTGATTCTGTTCTTGTTATGTAAAAGAAAAAAAAAGAACTTAACAAAGTGGAATGTCCGACTACACCCAAATAAAAGAAAAGAACAGAAATACTCGACCAGGAGAGGAGACCACTGACCAATCTCCGTCCATTTTCCCTTGCCTTTCCTTTACGGGTATGCGGGGACCTTATAGTAATAATAGTCTAATAGACCAACTAGAGGAGAGGAATCCTTCATGAATCGCCTTGCCTTGCTTAAAGTAAAGAGGTTTATGAAAAACGTGGAACTCTTGTTTTGAGGAAGCAATGAACATTGTCTTTTTCCATTCTCAATAAATGAGGAAGGAGGGGTGAGGTCCTCACTTGCGAGTGAGGCAAGGCTTTCTTTTATAATACATCCTACCCGATTTTGGTTGACGATTGCGTTCTATTCCAATCCAATCCAATCCAATTATTCACTTGTTTTTCTTGTTACTGTGGCGAGACCAGATGAGAGAGAGAACTATTTTCCATTTCCAGACAGACCCCGAGCCGAGGTTGGAATAATTCTTTATTTTTTTGTTGGTTCCTTCTTTCTTATTTAGAATAAGTGAGTCTCTTCCATTCGGTTCATTAGCTTTAGGAAAAATAGAAGCAGCGGAAATGCTCGCTTCTAAAAGGCTTAAAGGCTCTGATCAAGGCAATGAACATTTTTCACTTGGAAACTAATAAGAAAGGAATTCAAATCATAGTTCAATACAGACTTTTTATCCTTTAAGAAGGGTCCTTCCAATACTTGTGCGCTTTACCCATCTCTACTGAACAAACCCACTACACATCGCTGGCAAAACCTACATCGAGTGGCAGGGTATGTGTGTAGGCCTTTTCAAGGACATTCGAAACAACATGTCGATAAATAGCTATAGAATAGAAGGGGCCATAAACAGGGGAGTCTTGACCATTTCGTGGGTGATCTTTCAAACTCTTGTTTTTCTAGCGAAAGAACGCCCTTCTGAGCGATGATCTCCTACAAGCGAGTATAGTAAGGTTGACTTCAATTGAGACAGAAATGTCACTGGTCAGCTCCTTAGCGTGACAATTAACATCACTTTCTTATTACCTAAGAGATTAGATAAGGGAAGAAGGCAGGCCAAAGCTTATAGATTCGGAGATCGTACTTCTAACGCTTTGTCTGAGTCAGTCCTACGACCCCTTCCGGCTGAGACACGAATCCTAGCCTATCTGAGTCGCAGAATGAAGGGCTCTTCAGAAGGCGCCACCCAAGTCTCCTTTGAGACTTCGGAGTCAGGAATGATTTTTCCAAGGAAGGCGGATTTTATTCGTTCCGCAGCACGAGCAGGGAGAAGATCGATGTGCCTCTAACCACGTTCATTTGTTGTATGATCAGTAGGGAAGGGAGCCTTTGATAAAGGTACCCCAACCAAGAAATCTACTGTCTCAGAGCGACAGTCAAGCTCGTATCGCGGAACTAGACTAGAACATTTCTTTGATTGATAGGTCAGATAGGAAGCAGGCAAGCAAACCAAGTTATAGGTTTGGAAGTTAGAACTAGGAAAGGTTGTCCTGTGACTACCTTTGAAGTCTTTGGGTAGGACATCAGGCTAAGGTCTTATGATGAGCCACGCGCATATGAGGTTTACTGCAGCCCTAAAGCTCTGTCCCCTATCCTACCACTAGATCCCCTCCCCTATGCCGGAACATGAACAGAGAAAGCTGTGAGTGTAGTCTTAGGAACGAACCCGGGGTTGCTCTCGCAAAAAGATTGTACTAAAGAAAGCTAGAAAGCCCAATTCCAAGCAAGCAACCTTCTGGTCCACGGGTCGGTGAACGAATGGGTTTTGGGAAATAGAGAACATGGACTCGATTGAACAAAGGTGGCACCGGAATGAATAGCCCACTTGTTTCGGGCAAGAATGAATGGGACTGATCGACTCGAGTTACCGAGCGACCTCCACTCTTCGACTCGAGCTTTCGCTTCTGCTTTTCTCTTTTTTTTATTTATTAGCTTTTTAGGGAAAGAAGAGGAAATACAACTATGTCTACGAGTGCCGCGAATGAACCTTCGGTTCTTCCCAAGAACAAGGAGACACGAACTAAATAACTCGTATCAGGCTACGGGAATAGTGAACGGGAAGAAGGAACTAGTGAGGCTTTCGTTGGTCAAACAATATGCCCTCCTCACTTGAGGAGAGTGAAGGTCATGACTTATTGAAGCAGAACGTCAATTGGCCAAGAGAAGGGGAACTCCTTTCGTCGGTAACTATTGAATTGCCTATCTAACAGTGGAGCGAAACGGAACGTTGAACGGGAAGGGAAACTCGTGTCGTCGGTTATCCAATTTCCCTCCTTTCTGTTTCGACAAAGAAAACGTTTAGGTATCGGTAATAGGATTCCCACTATGATTTGAAGAAAAAGATAGATTCTATAATAATCTACAAATAATATAATATATAGAATCAGGCTCCGTAATCAAGTGCTCGCCTACAGGCATGTACCCATTTCTCCCTGCAAAATAAGTTTGAACCCGAGTGAGTATGGACCATACGCTCATCTTTCTTCTCAATCTACACCTCGTTCCGCGAGAGACCTATCCTCGTTTCGAAATAAAGGACCATAGTGAGGATCGATCCCGGATAAGTGAGTCAGTGTAGGGACAGAGGCTGATGATTCTAAAGGTGATTTAAAACTACAAGATGACTTTATTTGAAAACGGAATCCAAATATCAACAAAAAGATGAATGGAAAGTCTTGTCGATATGAATTGATCTTCAACCCAATGACAATGCTTCGATTTCGATCTTTACTTCTTTCTTGGATGCCTGAAGTTTGTGTTCGCATTTCATCAAAGGAAAAGTGGGCTGTACCTACATGAAGAAAAGAGTTGCTCGTGTAAAAGCAATATCTTCTATTTGACTTATCTAGCCGTGTCTTGCAGGCTCGGTGAATGGTTCATCTTCGATTGGCATGGTCCTTTGGATGTAAGAGATCTCGTTTGCTGGCCGGGCCCTTCCATGAGTTTAGATCTCTATGTATGAATCTCTTATGAAATCCAATACTTTTTATCATTTCAGAACGATCAGCATACTGTGTGACTTCTGCGTGACAGTTCTTGCATTTCGTTTGTTGCTTTGCATGAACATTTAGATATTGGAAAGCGAACTCCCTTAATTAGGAATTTCATAGATAGAGAAGGACGGGAAAAAAGAGAGAGACTGACTAACTACCCGGATCAATGCTGATTGACGACTGAATAAATAGCCGGAAGCAACAACTGCACGAGAGAGAAAGAGCGGATCCAACTAAGGAAATGCAGTACCTGTTCTGTCGGAGCTAATCATGCAAAGCTAGCGTAGCGCCAGCCGTCGAAGTGAATGAATTCGAAAGAACGAAGAAATAAGGAAATGAGACGACTCTTTCTTGAACAATTTCATAAGCAGATCTTCCCCTCCACACCAATCACGAGTTTTTTTTTATTCCTCTCGTATATCGTCGTCACGCCCTTAATGATAGGTTTTGAAAAAGATTTTTCATGTCATTCCCATTTAGGTTCGATTCGGATCTCTCTGTTGTTTCCCTTTCCTCCCGAACCTTTTCCTCGAAATGATAAAGAATCTGGTACACTCGAATTGTATTATTTAAGTGCTTATTGCTTGCCAAAAATCCTACTTCTACAATTGGTAGGTCACCGGGTTATTCAAATAAGTCGTGTTTTCTGTGCTTTTCCCATGTTACAACTTCCGTACCAATTCGATCGATCCGGAATGGATCGGTTAAACATTCTATTAGGGAGCCCGGTCTTTACTCTTCTGTGTGGTATTCATTCTCGTTCGGCTCTTGGAGTCACATCCAGCAGTGGTTGGAACAGCTCGCAAAATCCAACCACTTCACCTACTTTATTGCCCCCAACCGTTTCCCGTACCTCTATAGAAACAGAAGGGTTTCATGTTCTTTCATCGATTGGGTATTCCTCTCCTTTTGTATCTCTTTATCCAATTTCGGTCTCGATTAGTTCACAAGATTGAATGGCCAAGTCATGGAAAAGCCGTTATTCGATTGTTTTAAAAGAATGTATGTGTTGAGCCGGGCCCGGGTATGTAAGTTCAGCGATGTACAAACAAGGATTGATTTGACTTCCGCACCTAGGGTTCTATTTTTTAAGAATAAGGAAGAGGAATAGAATCTCATTCATGTGTTCATGCTAACAGAAGAGCGGATCCAATACACATACATAAGGCATCGGTTGTTCTTAACAGCGATGGCTATTCATTTAAGTCTTCGGGTAGCACCACCAGATCTTCAACAAGGTGGAAATTCTCGTATAGTATAATATAATAGTAGTAGACGGCAGTAGATCCTACAACGGTACTTCCGTGGAGATACGATCCTACAACGACTATTTCCTTGCAAAGCAATTCAAACAGTACCGGTACTCCTAAGCCATGAAACCAATGCTAAGGGAAAGACTTCTGCTCGCTGGATCAAAGAAAAGGTAATATCCTCGGGAAAGGCTAAGCACATTCGAAGACTGGCTTTCGATTCGTATCCTCTGAGCAAGGCCTATTCCGGGGAAACAACTAAACCCTGGGCTGTTTATGATGTGAGGCTGATTCCTATTCCACAAAATGGTACGGTTGTTGTATTCCGATTAGCGGTGCCCAGGAAAGAACGGGTACTTAACGGCTGCTATAAACCATTATGGAATTCTGTGTTACCTTCATTCAATATCTTATATTAGGTATAGAATCGATCATAGTTCCCCCACGACCAAGAGAAGTGGCTTATCTATTGAATAATAGATCTCGTAAATCAAATAGGTTATGACAAGAGAGGGTTCCTACACTCGTTCTAATGGAACGTGGGGATCAAAGCAAGAGTCAAAGTCACAGATCAGGATGGACATAGTACCAATTCTGTTAAGCCACAACCAACTATCTTATCAACCCAAAGCTGCAAGAAGAGAAGTTAAGTTGTTGACCAGGTTCAAATAGCCCTGTTTCAAATAGTGCCGTATTGAATGCGCAAAGTGCTGCTCAGCCTAGCCTAATAGAGGAGAGGATGGATCCGACCTCTAGCTCTTTACTTTTACTGCCTGTGCAGCTAAGGAAAGACAACTACACTTCCAAGTCCTAAGAGAATACTAGTATACGATCTGTTATATAAATAGGTAAATGTTCCTTTCCATTATGAATCGCGATTGTATGGCCAACCATTGCGGGTAGAATGCTAGATGCCCGGGACCACGTTACTATTATTTCTTTCTCCTCCTTCATATTGACCTTTTCTATTTTTGCCAATAAATGACGAGCTACAAAAGGATTCGTTTTTTTTCGTGTCACAGCTGATTACTCCTTTTTTTCATTTTAAAGAGTGGCATCCTATGTCCACTATCTCGATCGAGGTATGGAGGTCAGAATAAATAGAATAATAATGAATGGAAAAAAGAGAAAATCCTTTAGCTGGATAAGGGGCGGATGTAGCCAAGTGGATCAAGGCAGTGGATTGTGAATCCACCATGCGCGGGTTCAATTCCCGTCGTTCGCCCATCGCATTATTGCAAATTCCAAAAATGCAATTTTCCATATTCCTAGTTACGTATTTACTTACCTTACGGCGACGAAGAATAAAACTATCACTATATTTTTTCCTTTTCCTAGTTCTTCTTCCAAGCGCAGGATAACCCCAAGGGGTTGTGGGTTTTTTTCTACCAATGGGGGCTTTCCCTTCACCACCCCCATGGGGGTGGTCCACAGGGTTCATAACTACCCCTCTTACTACGGGGCGTTTACCTAGCCAACACTTAGATCCGGCTCTACCCAAACTTTTTTGGTTCACCCCAACATTACCCACTTGTCCGACTGTTGCTAAGCAGTTTTGGGATACCAAACGGACCTCCCCAGATGGTAATCTTAAAGTGGCCAATTTACCCTCTTTTGCAATCAGTTTCGCTACAGCACCTGCTGCTCTAGCTAATTGCCCACCCCTTCCACGTGTGATTTCTATGTTATGTATGGCCGTGCCTAAGGGCATATCGGTTGAAGTAGATTCTTCTTTTTTCTCAAAAAACCCCTTCCCAAACTGTACAAGCTTCTTCCAAAGCATACGGCTTTCTAGATGTATATGACGATCTCTAGACAGATGGATCTTATATGAATCGTATGATGAAGTACCACATGAGTGGATATATAGAAAAGGAATCCAAATCCGCCGAATCGCTCATGTTATGATCTTCTACATCCTAGGTCTCCGCGTTCCGTCATCTGGCTTATGTTCTTCATGTAGCATTCAGATCGAATGACTCTATGAAATTACGTCGATACTTCCACATATTATGGGTAACGTAGGAGACATCCCTATTTTCACCCGGGGGTCTTAATTACCACTGCTTAGCTTCGCCTCTGACCATAAAATGAAATGTGAATAACCCGTCCTCCTCTCTTTGAAACAAGGGGCGCTTCCGGTTCTGTGCGTGCTTCAAACAATTTTGTCTTCTCCATATCTCTAGAGTCAATAATTTTCTATGAGGAACTACTGAACTCAATCACTTGCTGCCGTTACTCAACAGTTTTCTGTTGAGGTCTATCCCGTAGAGGTAGTCAAATTGGATCAGTGATCGATTTCTAGGTTTCGTCGTAAACCTAATTGGTTACTTCCAATTACGTAAATCAATAGTTCAAACCGCACTCAAAGGTAGGGCATTTCCCATTGATATAGGAACTTTTGTACCAGAAACAATAGTATCTCCAATTACCTCTGGGATGTAAAATATATCTCTGCTCACCATCCCCCCAGAAATAGTGTATGAGACAAATGTATGCATTTCGATTAGGGTCGTATTCTATGGTTACGATTCTACTCTACCAGATATGTCTTTTTGATTCCGTCGAAAATAGATTTTACGGTATAGGCGCGCCTCCCCCTCTATGCCTTGCGGTAATGATTCCTCTGGCATTACGACCTTTACCACAACGGTGCCGTCCATGGATCAATTTATTTCGTGGATTGGATTTCACTTGCCTGTCTACGGTTCCCTTGCGTGTGCTCGGGATAGGTGTTTTGTATAAATGTTTCGCCGTATTATTAAGTATTCTCCTTGAGTTCGTTTCTCTATCTAGAAGTGGAATAGAATAACCCAACCCGGTTGAAGGGTAATGATCATACGTCTGTAATGCATTGTATGTCCCAGAATAGGTCCCATTCTTCTACCCTTTCCGGGTAGTCGATGGCTATTCACAGCTACTACCTTAACACCAAAGAAGAGTTCGACCCAATGCTTTATTTCTGTCTTAGTGAATCCCGATTCGACATTAAAAGTATATTGATTCTTTCCCAATAAACGAAGACTCTTTTCTGTAAATACTGCGTATTTGATTCCATTATCGTACGATAATACTATATTTTTATTTATATTTGTTTATTGTATTATACCTTTCTATATTCTAGATATATAGAATAGAAGAATCTCGATTTGTCAAGTCTCATGATCGTATCAAGATCTATTTCAATTCGGCTCAGTCTTTTTTTTTTAGAAAAGATTGAGCCGAATTGAATTGCAATCAATTAGAGGAATAAAGAAGAATTACTGCATTTCTTAACTTATTTTTTCTCTTTCTATTTTGCTTCTTTTTTATTTTATATGGTATCCATCGCTTTGAAACCATCAAATTGGATCTCCTTCCATATTTCACAAGCTGCGGCTAGTTCAGCACTCCATTTGCAAGCTGCTTTGAGAATTTCATTACCTTCACGAGCAAGATCGCGCCCTTCGTTACGAGCTTGTACACAGGCTTCTAAAGCCACACGATTAGCTGCTGCACCAGGTGCATTTCCCCAAGGATGTCCTAAAGTTCCTCCACCAAATTGTAATACGGAATCATCTCCAAAGATTTCGGTCAGAGCTGGCATATGCCAAACATGAATACCCCCAGAAGCCACCGCACCGGTATAACACCTGGCATGGATACCCAGTCCTGAGTGAAAAAGATACCGCGAGAACGATCTTTTTCAATAAAATCATCGCGCAATAAATCAACAAAACCTAAAGTTATTTCGCGTTCCCCTTCTAACTTACCTACTACTGTACCGGAGTGGATATGATCTCCCCCCGACATACGCAATGCTTTAGCTAATACACGGAAATGCATACCATGATTTTTCTGTCTATCAATAACTGCATGCATTGCTCGGTGAATGTGAAGAAGTAGGCCGTTGTCGCGGCAATAATGAGACAAAGTAGTATTTGCGACCTCCTGTTAAGTAGTCATGCATTACAATAGGAACCCCTAATTCCCTTGCAAATACAGCTCTCTTAATCATTTCTTCGCATGTACCTGCAGTCGCATTCAAGTAATGCCCCTTGATTTCACCGGTTTCGGCTTGTGCTTTATAAATTGCTTCGGCACAAAAGACAAAACGGTCTCTCCAGCGCATAAATGGTTGTGAGTTTACGTTTTCATCATCTTTGGTAAAATAAAGTCCACCGCGTAGACACTCATAACACGCTCTACCGTAATTTTTTGCGGATAATCCGTTTACGTTTAATAGTACATCCCAATAAAGGACGACCGTACTTGTTCAACTTATCCCTTTCAACTTGGATACCGTGAGGCGGACCTTGGAAAGTTTTTGAATAAGCAGGGGGAATTCGTAGATCCTCCAAACGTAGAGCGCGTAAGGCTTTGAAACCAAATACGTTACCCACAATGGAAGTAAACATGTTAGTAACAGAACCCTCTTCAAATAGGTCTAATGGATAAGCTACATAACAGATATATTGATCTGGGTCCCCAGGAACGGGCTCGATGTGATAGCATCGTCCTTTGTAACGATCAAGACTGGTAAGTCCATCAGTCCAAACAGTTGTCCATGTACCAGTAGAAGATTCCGCAGCTACTGCAGCTCCTGCTTCTTCAGGCGGAACCCCGAGCTGAGGAGTTACTCGGAATGCTGCCAAGATATCAGTATCCTTGGTTTCGTACTCCGGGGTGTAGTAAGTCAATTTATAATCCTTAACACCAGCTTTAAATCCAACACTTGCTTTAGTTTCTGTTTGTGGTGACATAAGTCCCTCCCTACAACTCATGAATTAAGAATTCTCACAACGACAGGGTCTACTCGATATGGATTAGGCGTAAATGAAACCTTTGCAAAAATCTAAAAAAATAAAGATATTTAATTAATATCAACTCATTAAATAAAAAAAGGAGTATGCTTAAGTTAATGAATATGTTTCATTCATATATAATGTGTACACCCTGTGTACGTTCTATCCTATAGGAATTTTACTATAGGAATTCGATAGGAATTGAGTTGTTGTTATGGTAAGTTAACACGGTTCGTTATTAAACCGTGGATTTGATTCACCAAATCCATCATTATTGTATACTCTTTGATAGATATAGCGCAACCCAAACCCTAATCTTTATTTTACAATTTTTAAAGTTCTTCCCCTTTGATATTTTGAATCTAAATACCTAAATACTAAGAAAATTCTCTGTTGACAGCAATCTATGCTTCACAGTAGTATATATTTTGTATATCGAAGTCCTAGATAGGAAAGTAGAGTAGGCACAGCACAGATCCTTCACAAAAGGCGAGGCGAAATTTATATGAAAAAAATGGATTGAACTTTCCAACGGATTCATTCCATAAGTAAACGATTGAATGGGATTCGCTTGGGCAACGAAATCAAGTGCGAGTCCCCTTTTCTTTTTTATTGAATTAACTAATTCATTTCCTTTTTACTTTTGGATTTTTGGATATTTTTTTTGATTTGGCATTATTCAACAAGAAAAAAAATTTCGACAAATTCCTTTTTTTTTTTTAATTATGTGATAATTATGAGAACCAATCCTACTACTTCGCGTCCCGGGATTTCCACAATTGAAGAAAAAAGCGTAGGGCGTATTGATCAAATTATTGGACCCGTGCTGGATATCACTTTTCCCCCGGGCAAGTTGCCTTATATTTATAATGCTTTGATAGTCAAGAGTCGAGACACTGCCGATAAGCAAATTAATGTGACTTGTGAGGTACAACAATTATTAGGAAATAATCGAGTTAGAGCTGTGGCTATGAGTGCTACAGAGGGGTTGGGTTGGTTGATGAGAGGAATGGAAGTGATTGACACGGGAACTCCTCTCAGTGTTCCAGTCGGTGGAGCTACTCTCGGACGAATTTTTCACGTTCTTGGGGTGGGGAGCCTATTGACAATTTGGGTCCTGTGGATACTAGTGCAACATTTCCTATTCATAGATCTGCGCCTGCCTTTATCGAGTTAGATACGAAATTATCTATCTTTGAAACAGGTATTAAGGTGGTCGATCTTTTAGCTCCCTATCGACGTGGAGGAAAAATCGGACTGTTTGGGGGGGCAGGAGTAGGTAAAACAGTACTCATCATGGAATTAATCAATAACATTGCTAAAGCTCATGGAGGCGTATCCGTATTTGGCGGAGTAGGGGAACGGACTCGTGAAGGAAATGATCTTTATATGGAAATGAAGGAATCCGGAGTAATTAATGAAAAAAATATTGAGGAATCAAAGGTAGCTCTAGTCTATGGCCAAATGAATGAACCGCCGGGAGCTCGTATGAGAGTTGGTTTAACTGCCCTAACTATGGTATGGCAGAGGCAGAATATTTCCGAGATGTTAATAAGCAAGACGTGCTTTTATTCATCGATAATATCTTTCGTTTTGTTCAAGCAGGATCGGAAGTATCCGCCTTATTAGGCAGAATGCCCTCCGCAGTGGGTTATCAACCTACCCTACCCTTAGTTTAGTACAGAAATGGGTTCTTTGCAAGAAAGAATTACTTCTACCAAAAAGGGATCTATAACTTCGATCCAAGCAGTTTATGTACCTGCAGACGATTTGACCGACCCTGCTCCTGCCACAACATTTGCACATTTGGACGCTACTACCGTACTTTCCAGAGGATTAGCTTCCAAGGGTATTTATCCCGCAGTAGATCCTTTAGATTAAACCTCAACTATGTTACAGCCTCGGATTGTTGGCAACGAACATTATGAAACTGCGAAAAGAGTTAAGGAAACTTTACAACGTTACAAAGAACTTCAGGACATTATCGCAATTCTTGGATTGGATGAATTATCGGAGGAGGATCGTTTAACTGTAGCAAGAGCACGAAAAATCGAGCGGTTCTTATCACAACCGTTCTTTGTGGCAGAAGTTTTTACCGGTTCTCCAGGAAAGTATGTTGGTCTTGCAGAAACAATTAGGGGATTTCAACTAATCCTTTCCGGAGAATTAGACGGCCTACCCGAACAGGCTTTTTATTTAGTGGGGAACATCGATGAAGCTAGCACGAAAGCTATAAACTTAGAAGAGGAGAGCAAATTGAAGAAATGAAATGAAATCTTTATGTACTGACTCCTAAACTAATTATTTTGGATTGTGAAGTGAAAGAAATCATTTTATCTACTAATAGTGGCCAAATTGGTGTATTACCAAACCACGCCCCCATTAACACAGCTGTAGATATGGGTCCTTTGAGAATACGCCTCCTGAACGACCAATGGTTAACGGCGGTTCTGTGGAGTGGTTTTGCAAGACAAGAATAGTTAATAATGAGATCATCATTTTAGGAAATGATGCAGAACTGGGTAGTGACATTGATCCAGAAGAAGCTCAACAGGCACTTGAAATAGCCGAAGCTAACTTGAGTAAAGCTGAAGGTACGAAAGAATTGGTTGAAGCGAAGCTAGCTCTCAGACGAGCTAGGATACGAGTCGAGGCTGTCAATTGGATTCCCCCATCCAATTGAAGACAATCCAAAGATTTCGTTGATACAAAGAAAAAGGAAAGAAGGGTAGAAAAAGTTATTAGATAGCGAAGCGAAGTAAGTCCAATGCTATCTAGTAATTTTTCTACCTACCTACCTACTATTGGATTTGAACCAATGACTCCCGCCGTATGAAAGCAATACTCTAACCACTGAGTTAAGTAGGCAATTTATCACCACAAAAGAAGCCCCATTACTTCGATCGATTATAGATTGAATCCTTTTTATAAGCAATACCGCTCCGTTATTGGTATGTTTATGTTATGTTATGTTATGTTATGTTATATAGTAAACGGATCAAAGGGATATCCTCTGGCATTAGAGAATATTCATCTTGACAAGAAATTATCTATATGTTAAGATATCTCTGACAAGGGCTATAGCTCAGTTCGGTAGAGCAACTCGTTTACACGTGCGCCAATGCGGAACTTATTATGCAATGAACATAATTGACCTTGTTGCAAAATCAATGTCTTACTTCATGGATTCGAAAGAATAGAAGAACAGTAGCCTGACAATGACAAACAGCTGGTTCAGTCCGATTCAGGTGCCAATTAAGGTGCTTACTCAAATAGAACTCCTATTGATTTGCTAGTTGATAAGGTAAATATCCAGCCCACTCAATGCTAGGCGTAATGAGGATAAGGGCCTCCAAAAAACTTCTTTTCGTTCTATGAACTTTAAGGTGTATGAAGTCTCATAGTAAACTCTTGCAGCGGAACGATAGAGACTCCATTTCACTTAGGTTGATTTAATTTAGGCCGGAGGCAGACCTAAGTAAAGGTAATCCTCCTTTGAAACACTTTGGTATTGTTCCTAGATAGATCATAAGACAAATAATCAATCAGAGCACAGGGAGCCATCTTATTATCTTTCCCTAAAGAAAAACTATGGCGAATTAACTGATCTTTACATTAGTTGATGAAAGAGCCCAATGCAGAAAAATGCATGTTGGGTCTTTGAAACAGTTCGAATCATTTCGATAATAATCCGTTTGATCTGTTTTACCGAGAAGGTCTACGGTTCGAATCCGTATAGCCCTAATATATACGTCTTTTTTCCATTTTAGGATGGATATCTTATGTTTCCTTTAGTATAGTTTTCTTTTCCTTATTTAGTACTTGTTTATAGACTCGACGGTCGATTGCGCCATAGAATAGAGATCAAAGCATTACCATACCATAGGCTCATTCATCGAAACGAAAATCAGAGAGACAGGAAAAGAAAAAATAATTTTGATCAAATCAATAGAAGGAAGGATCCCTTACCTGATTTGAATTTCATCCTCCTTTAAATAGGATATGCTCTAAGTCTTCCCATACTTTCCTATAATGACTGCAACGATTTTCTCCATTTTGCGAATTCCTATTTTATTTGAAGTATATTACTATCATATACATTATCTAAATCGATCCACTTTAAATAAAATAGAAAAAATCGAAAGAAAAAAAAAGAAAGAGTAAATAATAAAACAGGATATTCTGTTTCATAATTCTGAAATAGAGTTCTTTTTTTTAGTATTACTCCTCATTAGGATGTATATATTAATCATCCTATTTTAATATATATTAATCATCCTATTTTAATTAGGTTCTAATCCAATTAGTAGTAAGTATTTTCTTTTTTATTTAATAGTCTCTGACTATCATTAAATAAAGGGTAGAGCAATTCTTTTTTCTAGAGATTCTAGAGAAAGTGAGACAAAGTGAAGCGAAAGAGTTTTCTTTGTATAAGAATTAGGTCTATATCATATCTAAATAGAAGGGAAATCAAAAAGAAGGGAAGTGGGGATTACATTGGATGAATCCTTAAGGAAGACATATCACAAAAGAAATAAAGGCTAAAGTAAGCGCTCCTTGCCTTTGGTTTGAGCAAAAGAGATTCTTGTTTCACCGAGGAAAAGAGAGAAGTTCTGGAGAAATATTCCAACTGAATGGACTAATTGCAGTTCCGCCTATTCTACATACACGATCACATAACCCCCTTCTTTTAGACTCACCTTTCAGACTATGAACCAAGCTGACTAGCACGCACTACACTGACCCAAGAACCAAGGAAAGAGAGTGCGGGGCCTTCCGTTCCTACTGTACAATCTAAAGATCCGTCCTGTTGCGATGCGAGGAATAACATAAATATCAGTTCAATCACAAACACCGAGCTGCCACATACTTCTCTTGTTTATCGACCGGAGGGGAGGTTACCTACTATAGCGAGAGCGAGCGGCAGAAGCAGAAGAGAAGCAGATCCTTATACGATTCTAGAAACTGGCACTGGTACCTCCTCCTCCAAGAGGAACTTGGTAATCTAGGGCGGGCCGCATAACTAGTAAAGTGCATTTGCCTATACCACAGGACAGGGGTAGAAACTGAAGTAGAAGAGTGCAGAGTGCCAACCAGTTCACCACTTTGGTTTAGAATTTAGGTTTCCCAGAAGAGAAGGATTTCTATTTGATGGACCTGTAAAAAGTGTCCTTGCCATGATAAGACGCAGGAAACGACCCACCTACCGCTAGGAATGACTCTCCCCCCATGCATGCCCATGGGACTCTCTTTAGCTGCCTGTTTCAAAATCCGATTAAGTGGTTCTAAGGAATGGATTGCGAAGGAAAATAAATATCGATATCGGGGACGAGGGCTCTGCTCACCACTGTGATTGGGCTTCAATTTCCTCTTTTTACTAAAATATATCCATAGCTTCATTCCTTCCTTGCAAGGTTCTTTTTCAACACAGGATTTCGTCTTGCTTTCCGTTTCTATCCCCTCGGAATACTGCTTAGATCAGGCTGTAGGTACCGGGCTCACTCACTCAACCAGGGAAGACCACATTGCTTAAAACTAAAGAGAAGGACGTGATGTCTTTCGGAAGCGCCGGCCACCATGAACACGATATTGGCTCCGCACTAGATTTCTCAATAGCTACATAGTTCAAAAGTAGACAGTATGGATCTTCTTGTTCGGTCCTAGAGAAAAGGTCCTTTCGAAAGAAAAGAGGAAGGTCCAATGGCTCAAATTCTATGACCCAGATCCTGAGGCGGAGAATTCTTTAGAGGCTCCAAACTTGAGAAGTGGAACCGCTACCTAACCCAGCTCAGGTTTCTGAAGTGCCTGCAGCATAAATCAGTGAACAGGTTGGATGTGCAATCTAGCCGATTGCCTATTGCTTTCCATCAAGCAACTAATTGAAATAGAAGGCAAGAGCTCCAGTTCCAGTTCCTGTTGGGCAAGGGGGATAGTACAATCTACGGGACAAGCCCGGTTTATTTAGACCTATTTCTCTGAACTGAACCGACAGAAATGAGATACTGCTTGCTACCGCCTAACAAGAACATATAACTTTCCGATGGAAACTAGACCAACGCTTGGATCAAGAGAAGTGCCAGCTGGGTCTCAGGTATCCAGCGCCGGTTGTTAGGGAGATTAGTCGGCAGGCTTATCAGATTGTGTGTGCATCTATCCTTTCCTAAAGCTTCCCTCTACCCCTGAAACTCGAATCCCTCTTTGGCATAGGAATAGGAGCTGGTCAGTAGTAAGCATTTCTGGTTCCTTGTCTCTTTTGTGTGAGTGTTAGTCTATTTCCATTTCCCATCCATTCACCCGGAAGGGAACAGAACCGCTTTTCATTCACCACTGCTTTCCTACCAACAAGAGAAGAGAAGATATTCTCTGGCACTATCGCATCACGCGTTGCTGAAGATGAAGAGCAGACAAGAGATATTTTCTTCACTACCGAACCGATTCGCAGTTGACTTCCTTCGGCCCTTGATCTCGTTCCAAGAGATTTGATTCCTGTAAGGGTGCCGGTACTTATTCCCGGCAGGCGGAAGGATCCCTTTTGAGTGCCAGTGCTGCGGCCAAAACCAGCCTTTTTCTTTCGTCAGCAAACACCATCTGAGTTCATGGTAGGTGATATCGAAACGCTTCCCTATCAAATAGGTAAGGAACTAGGGACCAGAGTAAGGGATCTATTGATCAAGGTCATGTCACCTCACCGTTGACAATCTGTGTCCAAACCGGATGGAATAGAGGACATATCCAGAACAGGAAGGATCTCCTATTACTAGGGACTAGGGAAAAAGAGAAAGAGAAAGACAAGTCTATTTGCTTGGATGCCGGTTATAGGACTAGTAAAGTCAAGGATGGAAACTAGAACGTATCCATTTCTGATTGTGGTTGGATCCCTGGGTGGTGCGTGCTGGTAAAGAATACTCATATCGCTCTAAGACATACCATGTTTATAGCTATCTTAGGCGCTAGTCTAGTATAGTAAATGCGGCGGTAATGATGATTTCTACTCAGCTCTGGCAAGAGTTTCTATTTCGAAGGGAATAGGTCTAGAGTAACTAGAATACCAGGCCAACTCTTTGAACAGAACGGAAAGAGAGTCCACTTCTGCATGGATCCTTCATTTCCGGAACAAGGAAGCTGGGCGTAGACCCGTTACTTCTTACTTTACTACGGTGGAGGGGATGCCATGATTCCAATGCGTATTGACTAGGTCGTAAGAGAACTACTTGAGCTCTAATACTTTGATCCTCCCTCCTATAGGACTCGAAACCAGTCTACGCCCTTGCCCTGTAGGAAACTAGACTCGCTAGTAAAGAGGAGGCGGATGCTTCGCTTTAGGCTTGGCTTGAGCTTCCGTTTATTGGAAAAGTGCCGTAGCTCTAGTTGGGAAACATTTCCATTCCTGTCTTCAACTGAACCCTGGCCAGTTCCCTGAGCAGATCCATTAGCATAGCAACAAAGGTTTTCTATCACGACAGATTCGCCTATTCCTCGCATCACATCACAACAAGACAGACGTATCTCTTGCCAGGTCCTTTTCTGGATCTCATTCCAGGCCAGTTGGGAAGAGGATTCGCCAGACCTTGGTTTGGTTTTATGTAAAATTGGAATCGTGGCCATAATCAGGTATGGCACATTATGAAGTAACTGGAATGGGAATGGGGTCTTACTTCGAATTGGACACGGACGCACTATTGGATTTCCTTTTCTGAAGGCTAGGGCTATATCCATTAGTATCAAATGCCTTAATTGCTTTATTTTCTTTCTTTGGTTTAGGCGTTCCATTGCCTCAATCTTCACCATTGGTACAAGATCCCCTCAAGAACTGCTCTTTTCAGAACGTTCAATCTGAGTAGAGGCTGAGCCACACATCATCTCACCCATTGGGGACTTTTACTTCCTCTTCAGGCCTTGTAGTGATTTATGTGAAAAAGTGGAAATTCAATTTCCATTAGCCACCACTACTATCATGGGTACAGTCTGTGTAATCTTGCATTGTTCCTAGCTATGCTTTGTATCTTCGAATACACTTGACTAGAGCTTGCTTGTGGATCGAATATTTCAAAGAACGAATACTTCCGCATATGCCGACGGCAAAAGCAATCTCCTAGTGTCTAGTGTTCGTGGTCTCGACCTATTTTCCATTGGTAGAAGCCTGCCGTTTCTATCAAAGCTTTTCCAACAAAGAAGAAGCCCCATATTGCTGCTGAAAGAACTTACCCACCCGGCACCTAATGATACACGTACGTAGGTTATGCCTCTAATAGTATTTCCAACCACCAGGTCCGCTTGAGATTAATAAGATTTGGGCAGATGGGGGGGCTTTAAAAGCTTAGAAGCTGATCCCACACTTAGAATGAATAGTGCACTCTCCTCTCGTGTTGCCGATCGCTTGATTGAGAAGCAGCCCTCGACTCGGTCTACAACTCTAAGATCTCAGGATTGGCACTCTTGAGGGCGGACACCGGCCTAAACTCCTTCTGTTGAACCCCTGGAGAGGAGGGACCTCAGGAACATAAACATAAAACAGTGGCTTTCGGAAGCAAAGGTTGACCTCTTCGCGGCATTACTCTTTGGCACTATACTCGTATCCGTGTCCTGGTAGAAGATAGATCTCAGTCATGGCTAGAGGAATGTGATCCGTTGTGGAAAGGCAATATATTTTTGATTTCAAGCACAGGCGCAAGTATGCCACTTAGGGGGAGTAAGCACAGCTCGTCGTAGGATAGCAATCCACATAAAAGAGAGAAGTAGTTTAAGTTGATGCCAGTGTGGGTAAACGAACTCTTTAGCCGGATCTGGAGATGGCGACTAGCGCATAAGCCTGCTGACTAAACGAGCTGTTCTGGACTGGATACGAGACTGACTCCCCAGAGACCGGGGATCACTGAACCCTATTATTCCAAGCATGGGCTTTAGCGGAGAAAGGTGCTGCTCTAATGGCGAACCAAACAGCTTCAAAGCTCCGAGGGAAGAAAGATTTGACCCCCATTGAAACCTGTCTTTGAAAGGTGATACGAGCACAGAAATGTAGATAGCCCTCTAGTCCGGATGGATGGCAGTCTCTATCTAGTACGAGATTCCACTGGTTCACATCATTCACTAATCGAAAACTTACGTTCAGATTACGTTCTGCATGAATGCTTGCTCAAACCTCTAAGTGCTCGTACCTGGCCCAGACCTAACAAGTGCCACAGTTCTTAAGTATAGCGGATCTCATATCGGGCAGTCAAGCATTTCTCTAGTCTGGTTCAGAAGCCGCACCGTTGGCCAATACCTCTAGCAAAGATCGAGTTCGTTCTCACCTTTTTGATGGGAACTCCTTGCTTGAGTTCCGTCGACACCAAAAAGTATTGAATAGCGCTGACACTCCTTCCTATATTCCTCTCTGGCAAGTCCACGGCATCAATCAATACGAGTGAGAAGTGAAAACCTCGCTCACAAGCACGGGTGTCGAACTCTAGTCTAGATCAGTGCCAGTGCGGCACTACGAGTCAAGGTGCCGGATGATTGATCGAGGGAAGAAACCCCGTATTTTTGCCCTACCTCTGGAAACCCGAATCCAGTTTTCGAAAAGAAAGAAAGTTTTGCCGTGATTTTTGCTTAGGAAGTGAGTAGACGTATAATGTACCGGCATCTTCCACTGCTACGTATCCTCAACCCAGAGGGAGGTCTAATTATTCCTCCCTCTGGGATCAAATAAATGTCTTCCAACCCCCACATGGAATAGGGCTCTGAGACGCACCACAGAGCACGTAGCAGCGACTTTGAAGGTTTCGAGTCCGATACCCAATAAGAAGAGCCTTTCTGCTTCAATCGGCAGGGCTTCACTTCAGGAGTGGACTTGAGACGAAAACCTCGGTCAAATGCGCCATAGTTGAGATAGAATGGCATTTACCCGTGTTCAAGAAAATGGAAGTTTATTTAGAGGGTTGTCGCTTTGATCGATAGTGCTAGGCTGCTTAAGACTAAGACCGGCGTATTTCATAAGATTTCCTAAAGTTGGTTTATAGGGTCTGGGCCTAAAGAAGCATGGATGCCTGGAATTGCTATTTCCAATCTCAAGTCATATTTGCGCAATATTTGCGCTGAAGATTTGCGTAGGAAAGGTGGCCAGTCTCCTCCGACTCAAAAGCCCAAAGGAACTTCTTTTCCATGCCCGGTATCGAGAACCTTCTCTGCCTTTGGAATGCCCGGTATCGAGAACCCTCTCTCCCTACGACCTTCTTTCAGGGATGCGTCTTCCTTGAATTGAATTGAACGGCACTTCGGAACTTGTGAAATACTTTCTTATCGCCAGGGCTCAGTTTATTCGAGTATTTGTGTTGGTCCGCACTCCTATCTCCTATCTACAGCTACCGCTATCAATTCCTATTCCCAGTTTGTTTCCTCTATCCCTTCCTAAAGTGGCAGAACAGAAGCATTCGAGTAAGAGATCGGCATCACACTAGTGAAAGTCAAGTAACGGAAAAGCATCTCCTAAATAAAAAGAAAGAAATTAGACTAGTTTTCGAAACGATGCTCCCACAAAAGGCAAGCTTGTCCAATACGGGTTACCTTGGCCAAAGATAGGAAAATAGATGCATCTTTTCGGAAAGGAGATACGAACCTTCTCCTCTTGTACAACAAACAGGCCTCCCCAAAAGGCAGAAGCATCTCCGCTTGGTTATAGGCTGCCTTCAAGGAAATACGTGATACCCGTTCCCTTGGCTAGACTAGAGCCGCTAAAGATCCATTTGATGGGTTGCCTCTGAGGAGCTGTGCCGTCCGTTGACACCTTCCTCAAGTGTCTGAATCAAGTAATGGGTTTTTTCTCGTACCTGCATGGTTTCCTACTTATTGGCTTGAAGCCGACCCATAGCTTTGTTGTGGTGAGGATGACTCTATTCCTCTATTTCAGATTTCGATTTGATTCACGACTGATCCACAGTTCGATGTCTTTAGCCAGGGCAGATCTCCCAATCCGGAAGTCCGTATTCACTTGTGAGAATATGATCTTCCACACTGGCATCCACAGCTACTACTCGTCCTTACTACTCCTCGGAAATTGCAATTCATTCACATCTGCTCCTATCTATGCTTGCTTACCAATCGGGACTTGCAATTCCTATCACCTATTGTTTTCGCCGGAGGCAGATTACTTAATCTGAAAGCGTTATTTCACATTCGTTATTTCATATCATATGAATTAGGCGGATCATACACCGATCTCAGAACTAATACGCTTTCGCTTTCTTCGAACGAGAATCCCAACTGCTTTTAGCCAATGCCAGGTCAGATCTCCCAAGCACGAACCAGATTCCTAGTTTCCTACCAAACCTATTGTTTGTTTTTCGCCGGAGATTAGATACGTTAATTCTCATTCCGAATCAAGTGCGCCACAAAACTTAAGATTCCCGAAATTTTCGTTATCAAACAGTTTTGCTTAGTCCCCGACCCGAGGCTAGTCCGGTAGTCGCTGAGGCTAGCCAATCCTGTAGTAAAGGTTTCCGTAGTGAAAGGAGGCCAGGGTTGATAACAGAGGATAGAGCGTGTCAATTCACTAAAGAAAAACAGCATTTCGATACATTTATGTACGATTCCCTATACTATAATGAGAAGGAACGTCGGATTACGGCTCAATCAGAGGGGGTTCTGGAGAGAGTCTCGATATCTAGCGAAGACTGGCCGGCGCATCCTCTCCCGTTGGTCGAGCCCTTCCTCCTCTCCCAGCTTTGCTTGCTCGGCTCACATTTTCTCCTCTGTGGGTCAGGCTCCACTTGAGAGTCTCCCTTTCTTTTCGTACGTAATAAGCTTTTTCCAATATTCTATTGAGTAAATACAGCTCTTGGTCGCCCGGTTGATATTCCGGGTGTTCAGCAGCGGCATCACCCTCTTCCTATCGTTCTATAAGCAATCGTGCATCCACGAACTCTAAAGCCTATTGCTTGTATAGTCGTCTAGCTTTCCTTACTCCTTACTTCCGTTCGTGGTAGGACCTCCATCCTTCCACTCACTCATACTGTCCGTCTCATACTCATAGTACCTATATTCCTATCTTATCCTATCTTTCTTTTTTAACCGGACAAAGAAAAGGGAGATTGTTCTACGATTTTCCTCAGTGCGGAAAAGGTGCAAATATGTCTCGTTTTTCTGTCTTTTTTCATCGTTTTTGATGGGACTCGATTTTTCTTGTTTTTCAGAGGGAAAATAAGCCCTTACTTAGATGGGGTGAAATGAAAGAAAATGAAACGAGTTGACTGCACAGTAGAATATGGGGAGTCGTCTAGTGAAGGAAAGCCCTCTGGGGGTTAGGCCAATCCAAGAACTGCTTGCTTCCCCCATTTCTACTGCAAATAGCCAATGCCATCAACAACAACTCTGCGTTTCCCAGAACGATAATACGACCGAGAAGGAGTAGCATTCCTAGAACGATTCGCTTGACTCTTGACTCCCTTCCTCTAATTGGGTAGCTTGACTCTTAGAATGAATAGCCTGCTGCACTAGAACGATAATACGCCTTTCCTAGAACGAGAATACGACTGATCTCCTATTCCTCGCTAGAGAAGAGATTCTTTGACAACTGCTCCTATTCCACGCTAAAAAAGGCCGGGTATCTTCTGGCGCACTACCCCAAAGGACAGTTCCGATCTCCCAATCCGGAAGTCCGTATTCACTTGTTCGAAACGAAAGACTGTTCTCACAACTGAGTGAGCATATTTCCAAGGCATTCCAGAGTAGGTGCTTTCTGGGCTTAACTTAAAGGGCCTATTCCCTCCGCTTCTCGAAATTACATACTGAAATATCAAGATCAAGTCATCTGAGTTCCGTTTCGCAAGTAGTATTCGATTCTATTAGCACGCTCCTCTTGCGTCTGCAGATCCCAAAATACGGATTCTTACGGCAGCAGCAACTGATCCATGTTTCCCTTCGCCGGAAAGATAAGTTCAGCTAACAAGCAAGTGCCACTAGGGAATCAGACTTTTGCAATCAATCAACGGCAGCACTCTGTTCGTAGTGTAACTCGAGTTAACGAACTGATTCGAATAGTGCCGGTTCCCATGTTCAAGAAAATGGAAAGCAGTTGAGTGCGAATGCCAATTGAATGAAGTTTCAAAGTGGGGTTCTCCGTCTGCTCTAAGTACGAGATAGAAGTTATCTCGCAATAATCCACAGCGTAGAGGCTGCCATAGCAGGTAGGAGTTTTGCCATCATATCGGATCATCCGAACTAACCGGAGTAGGTTATGCGAACTCATCTCAGCCATCCCATCCCTTGGAGCTTGGGATCTTAAGTGTGGAAACAAAAGCTAGGCGCCACTATAGTCGCTACAAGGAGTGCAGCTGTCTGTCTTTCGAGTAAGTAAGTTGATCAGTTACTATCGGTAGGGAGGTTGGTCTTCAGTCGATAGAACTGCTATTTCCGGTACCTGCGCCTGTGATCCAATGCTCAGGGCTGCTTCCTAAGTCGACACTACTGTTTGTTTCTGGAATTGCACTTGTGTGACACCACTCTTACCTCTTTTGAACTTGTGTGAAGTCGGTACTAGACTATGTCGGGAACGGAGTGCCACTATTGTTGGGTTCACTGGAATCTAAAAGTGAATCAAAATGCTTAATGTGGTTGGGGAGGAAAGCTGCTTATAAGTCCTCCTCTTCTCTCGCCAATAGAGTGACAGTCCAGTGTTCTTGAAACAACATACTAGGAGAAAGAATAAAAAAGATTGGTCACCTTAGGGCGGAACTTACGGATTTGAATCGTTTTAGTCAGGAGGATACCCATGCCCAATGGACTGAACACAAACTGAATCTTGTTCTGGTCGTTACAACCTAGTGGTTGGCGCCCTTGCAAAGCGTAGTGCTTCTTTATCCAATTTGGACCCTATACTTTCTTACTTTCTAGCAATTAGGTAGAGCCTCGTCCAGGCTGGCTGTTTTAGAACGGAAGTCTCGTAGCGACGGTCAGATCTTCAATAATGAACTCAATGGGATCTTCCACCATAGTATGCTTTCTGCTCCTGAGGTGAGACATTGACAATTGCCCCTTCTTTTTAGTCAACTTCGGGTTCGTCAGGTAGTCACCGCGCTCTCAATTTCTTGGACTTGAATGCCTTGCTTCTTAACCACCTTGAGTAGAGTTGGGGGATACCAGACCATGTGAGGCATCATAAACTTGGGTTTTCTTTTCTGGAAAGTATCGTGCAAGAGAGGATCAAAGCTATCGAAAGTATCAACTGCAACGCCAAACCTTTTGGATTGAGGGTCAGGAGAAAGCAAATCCCTCAAAGAGTTGAAGTTGACAGCCGTCTTTCAAGTGGAGGTGCAACAAAGAAAGCCATCCATCTTAGCAGGAAGTATGTCTATCTACCCTAGGAAGTGAAGATTACAGGTACGAATTCACAAGTAAGGAAGAAAGACTAATTGCTGTTTTCAAGGATCGCCGAAGAGCTTGATTCGAGAGCTGGGAATGCAGCATCAGATATCCATTCATTTCATCAGGAAGCACGCCTATCTGTCCAAGAAAGTTAAGATCATAGATTCAAATCGGAGCGGGGCAAGTAAGCGACAGCTTGCAGTTATTGAGAGCAGGGTCCTTAGACAGCATTGCTTGGTTCATCGCAACCACTGTTTGATTCTATGGCTATGTAATCCAGGCTAAAACCCGCTTTTCAATAGGTTGACGATAGATCACAGGCACCTAATTGTTCATTCCGGAGCTCGAGAACGGACGAAAGAACAAGTCGAGCGAAGCCCGATGAAAGGACAATAGAGTAGATTCGCAGACTCAGAGAGATGGGATTGGTACAATCAACACGAGGGTTTGCAGGTCTTTCTTATGGAAGTTTCCAGATTTCAAGGTAAGAAGTCGAGCCAGACTCTTTGCTAAAGCAATTAATTGGTTTTTACAACCTGGCCTCCGCAAGCTAAAGGAATGATACAGGAGACGATTAAGTGGATACTCTACTTCCACCGAAAACCATGGATACCTTGCCACTACCACTACTTCCGCCGACAACCTAGTTTGATCCATTCCTGAAGCAGATGCAGGATGCAGAAAGGATGCTCTATAGATGCACTCGAAGGAGGCACTTTATATCATACTAGGTCAAGCGATTCGTGCACTCGATCCTGGTCGATTGGTTGGGATAGCAGACTTCCTAGTTGGCAAAGTCCTCTCTCAAAAAGGTTTGTAGTATAATGGGCATCACTCATTAAGTGAAGTGTTCCGCCAAAGCATGGAAGTCCATCCAATCCAGACACTTGCCAGTTCCACTACCTTGAAAGGCTATGTATGAATCGCTTCGCTATCCTCCCTGCTCCGAACTCGAAAGAGATCTTTATCACTAGCTAGAAATGTGACAACCGGAAGGAAGGTTCTTACTGAAGTGAGTAGAGCTCTAGTAAGTAGAGTAGCCAGGATCCAGGATCTAGTAAAGAGAAGTATTTCATGACTTTACTTGGGTAAGGGAGTGAGTCACTACTAATGTGACGAACATAAAAAGTTATATTAAATTTTGATATAAAGTCATCGACCTGAAAAGCTTCAATCTAAGTTGCTTCTCCTTAATGCTTCTCTTGATCCGGTGGTCGGCCAGCCCCTATCCCTCGAAACCCTGACAGAACAATGACCTACAAAGGTTACTAATCGAGATTAGGGATCTGCTTCTATTGAATGAATACGCAACTTTCAACCTGCCAGCCAAAGCTAGGAACCGGGCAAGAAACTCCTCCCCAGGAAGACTAGCCTCGGGTTAAAGATAGAGAAAGCCGCCTCGGGATACGAGAATGAAGACTAGCCTCGGGCCTCGGTTATTATGATTTTTATTTGAGTGATTTGAGGTTTGCCGCAGAGAATGAAGCACGGCACTTAGGTGGGACAAGCTTCGACTCGAAGAATAGCATGCAAAGCAATCCGAATAGCCTAGTTGTTGTAATACGAGAAAAAAGAGATGTCATACTTCTGTTTCTCAAGCAATCAATCATCGACTTGCACAAGGGTTTCTTGTTATTCCGGATTTCATGCTAGTCGAAACGAGTCGCACGAAGCACATCTATTCTGATACTCCGGCCCATTCCTCAGGTCAATCCTGAATGCAACGAAGATTGCCCTGCCCATCCCATAGGTCAAGTCAAACAAGCCACATGCTTTGTACGCCCACAGAACTAAAGGTTCCAGCACTACACCCCACATTTACTAATAACGATGGGGCAGATCATTCTCGGATCCGGATTGGTCGATAGCAGAAAGAAGCATGTTTTCCATTTCAATACGAGTGCCTGGACTAAATAGTTGGTTTGCTTGGCCCAGAACAAGATGGAAGAGATGCTGATGCTTACTCTGAAATAGCAGGAAGTCCACCAATCATGGGATGGGCGAGACCGCCTAGCCTACCTTTTGCTTGCTCATTCACCTCCTCGCTTTAAAGTAGTTGAAATATCCCACTCAAGAGTCTTGGCTTGGCAAGGAATCTTATCTTTGGGAAATCAAGGATTACGAAGCATATGAATAGATATTGCTCTGTCAGCTTCCGTTCGTGGTAGGACATCCATCCCACCACTCACTCGAGAAAGGAAAGATATGAAGAGGATATTATGATGTACAAGCACCCATAAACGATACAATAAATGATGTACAAAGCTGGAAGAAGCTGGTTGTTAGCATTCTATGATTTTTTATGATTCTTCTTCTCAGGCTTAGCAGTTTGCTCTTTCTTAGAACTATTACTTTCCAAGCGTTGGTTGTTGACCAAAGCAATAGCTCACGTTCCAGCAAGAAGAGGTAGGTGAATAAGCCTAGCCTTCTTTCAGGGGGATGCCAATACCAAGCATGTTAATGCCAAACTAGTATGAGCCCAGCCCATAGTTGGACTGCTTTTCCCCTAAGCAAACTCCATCCACGCTTCGCGCCTTCTCGTATATCTCTGGAAATTTCTTCAGGGGTCCTACCCTAATAAGAGGGAGATGCTTCGGCATCGGACGAAGAATAGGGGAATGCGACACTTTACACAGCGGCAAGATAAACTTCCATTGCTCCGGAATGTTCAGCATTGTACTACTACGCTTTCTTCCTTACTCCGGCCAACAACATGAGGAGAAGCTGCGTACATCTACACCCTTCCTAATTGCGAATAACGAAGTCCTAGGGAAAGCAACGTTGGAAAAAGTGGTGTAGTTAAAGATAGCCATATTTAGTAATTAAGCCTTTTTTACTTTCTTTCTTCTTTTTCAAAACCAATGAATGCGGTTGGCTTCTCAGAACTCACCTCTCAGGTTCCAGACCTTCCTTGAAGGCACAGTCGAGTAACTAGCGTTCTAAGGCCTGTTTTCCGAATGGAGCACGGCAGTAGGAATTACAGACTTGGGTCTTGGAATGGTAGGTAGGGATTTCATAGGCTGGGTGGTGTGTCGAGAAGCTTACATTCGTCGATCCTGTTTTTCAACTTCATGCATTTGCCTGGACTGCCTCGGTCGGATCGGCATACGTGTTCCAATCTCCTGCAAGTATCCACGCCTCTTTAACGCAACCAGCTATTTGTTTGAGGTCCTTCGGCTCTCTGATTCTCTTTGGTTTTCGCGTAGACGGCTGGGAAGAGGAAGATGATAGGGATGATCAAGACTACCATTACTTATCTGAGATGGATTATAAAGAGATATATCTAGAGATAGAGCGGGCGCGGAAAAGGCGGACGGCTCTGCTCCAACTTCATCGAGGTGAGACGCAATCTCCATGGCTCCATGTATTTTGCATGCTCTAGCGTATGTAGTGTTTCCTTCGTTAGTTTCATTCATTTCAGTTCGTTTCTAGTTGCTTGCTGGACTTGCCCCGTACCTTTATTTGCCTTGCATGGTTTTCCATTTTCATCCTGCTGTGAAACCAATGTATATAGCTTTCATTACTTGCTTGATAAAGCCTTAATAAATTGCTAGGTGGATAAGTGTATCGCTATGATTGGCTATAAGTCTCAGAATTCAAGTTACACTATGCTGGAAAACAAGCTAATATAAGAGAACCAGTAGCTTAATTGATATCTCAACGTATGAGTGATCTGTTATTGTAAAATGCTCATATAAAATAAATGCGGTTGAATTGTGATGGTGTCTGCCTACTTGTAGTTTGTATTTGCAGTTTAGATGATATGATTCCTCAGTTCATTTGATTTCCTATTCAAGAAAATAGTAATTGTGTGATAAGATGATAATTACCCGATGACCAAGGTGGTCAAATTGGTACTTGTCAGGAGATGTCATGAAACAAACATGCAAGCATAATTTATTAATTATTTTGTTCCAGATGTAGTGTAATACTTCAATAGAATGATATGCTGCATAGGAAGAGTGCTGTTGCTATAGCTGTTCCTATTTCAACTAGGTAGGCCTTCGGTATTCATGCTTCCTTCTATCAAGAGCATTGTGGCAGTACGAAATCCTTCCTCAGCCTTGTTTATAATTTTCACCGGGCATATCTTATTTTTGGACACTTGCTGCATTCTAACCCTATCGCTTAACCGTTCGCTTCTTTCCATTGCTTCAACGCTTGTTTCAAGCAATAGTCAAGAGTTACTAAAGTAGTTTGTCCTATTCAAAGCTATAATCAGTGACTAATATGCACACAACAATAAAGACAGTTGTTTTTTCTAGTGAGAAATCGAGTACTGTTTTTACACAGCTATAGCGTCTGTGAATTTGACAGAAAAGCAAGGTGAAAAGCCCACTACGCGGTAGGTCGACATTCCTTCTTCTTTCCAAGCTTCTGGTGGTATCTATACCTTTCGAGACCAAGCCCTGCTACAATTCATTGCTGGAAGAGACTGCTAGATTGATTTTGAATAGTTCGCTTCAGGGTTGTAGATAATGCTCTATCAAAGAGCGCCAGCGTACGTGCTCGAAAGCGTTAGTCAACTAGCTACTTGTCCTTGGTTTTATCTAGTGTGCCCCTTCATTCAATCTCTAACTCAATGTCTACCCACATACCTTTCCTTTCTGAATCAGAGCTTTGCTTACACATCTAATTCTACATTTGACCCATTTGACAGATATTTTCTAAGGCTGAAATCACACAGTTCTTATCCCGGCATCTTACTTACTATTTTTAAAACGACTACTCTTTCCTTTTCCTTTAGGGTTATGGGGTGATAATCTCCCGTTGCTATGGGGGAAGTCACTGAGAGCTCTGAGTCGGATGAGGTGGAAACTTTGCTCTTTCTCCTTGGCCGGAAGGAAAGAAACTTGCTACCTTCAGGAAGGCTGTTTCCCTCGGCTAGATAGAATGGATATCCATTTGTTGAGAATAGAAATAAGCCTCCCTCCTAGAGATGCCCCACTATCAATGAGAACCTTTAGGAAACCTAACACACATCTGCGCCGTAAAGAACTCTTGATCAGCTTGCTCAGTAGTCATAGCTTAACGGAAGGAAATCCTCGTTCACTACCTACATGCTCCACCGGGGGTACGCCCCAACCCGATCTTCCATAATGCATCAAGCTAGCCTTAGGCACCAATTCTCACACACCAATGCAAGGGAATTACGCCGATGAGTGAAACCCCCCTTTTATCAACTGAACACTTCCCCTTTCCTTGAACCAGAAACGGCAACCGGCACCTCAAGAACAGAAAGAATGGAGTTCGTGATGCCCTTAATGGACGGAAGGATGATAGGATAAGGATGGATAAATGGCAATCAACAAGAGCAGAGGTTAACACCCTGGTATCGACTAGTTGGTTGGAAAGCGTTTTGGCAAGACCTCCCTAGTGCCTGTTCAGAAAATACGTATCGTGATATCAGTATCGGGGTGGTATTGGTTCGGGTCTCATCTCAAATAAGCTTGACCTAAGAACCGCCCATTTAATAATATATATAGACCGGGTTCATTGGACTTATCAATTTCCTTTTATTGGTGGGTTAGGGCCTCGGTTGGTTAGGGAATTACCTCCACACGAACGAGTATTTATTAGCAGCACGGGCAGAGTTTGACTCTGGTGCATTTTCACAGAAGAGCACTCACTACTTAGCGGAGTGTGTTAGCCTCATTTCCAACTACTAGTTTTACATATAAACTTCGTGAGAAAGATTGGAGTTTCGAGGCCCCATACTGACTGAAAGAATAGTACCTTGCATTTTCTAATAGATTTTATAGAATATACTCTTTTTGACTTTCATAATGGTCTTTTCTTTCTGAATCCGAGCGGAGTATTCCTTCCTTAGAGCTCTTTCCTGGGCGACCTGGCTTGCTTGTAAATATATAGTGGGTAATTTTGGCATAGTCGATATGACAGTTCATTACTAGATTCTCCAACTTAGGGAATACTTTCTTCTTTTCCTACTCTTACCTGCCGGGGAATTGACTTAACTTAAATGAGTGAATTTACTACAAGACAAAAGAAGCAAGACCTTACAATAGCAATTCAACGTAGAAAAATATATTTTATTTTCTCACTTAAAATTCCTTCATAAGAAACTCATCTCTATACTCCTTGCCCTACTACTCTTCTCATATATAGGTGGTTTTTTATACCTCTATTGCCATTTCTTCATATTCGAATTTATCCCCACTGTCACTTACCCAGCCCTATCTCAGTTTAAACTCCAATATGCTTCCCTAGTTCCTAAGCATAGACATTACTAAAGAAAGTCATCTATCTCATAGTTCCACTTTGATACCTATCCGTTTTTCAAACCCTATAGCAGGTAGCTCAGACTAGTACCATCTTTCTTGACGTTGCATTTCCAAACTCAAAACATACGATAGTAGATCTTAGTCCGGCAGCAAAAACGACTAGCGTCGCTTCAACAACAGATATAGAAGAAGAAAGAACTCATAGAGAGATATTATAAGCTACTTTACCTCCTTACCTGCTTGCTTAGCAGGATGCGTATATACCAGACCTAAGTTACCTACTTTCCTCTCCTCTACTATGAAAAGAAAGAAAGCCTACTACTCTTGTGTTGACTACAGAAAAGAAAGAACTCATATCGTAGTCAGTTAAGCGAGAGTGACTTTCGCTTACGGGAAGCAGCACAGGCGAAGTACTCTCGTGAATAGAAATAAAACCGCTAGTTCAAAGCAGTTCAAGCCAAAAAGAATAACCTCTTTCGGCGGGACTCAGTTCCAAGCACGGTGGACTGCGGGATGCTTACTCTCATCTCTCTTTCAGGATTGATTCCTGCTCACGATAGCTTGCTTGGCTACTTTACTATACCTCTGAATCCTTCTCTACCCAACTGACATATCTCTATTCTCCGCGGCATCACTCAGTCTCTGATTGTCTTAAGGGCAGAGCTCACTCTCCCAACTATCCGGACAGGTATCTCATTGATCTTTCATTTTCTTGATCTTCTATTAAATGATGAACTTGCTAATGCAACTTATTCTACTAAATGCTAGAAGCAAACCAACATGCTAGAGACAAAGCTAACAACTACTATTCGAGAAAAGGAAGAAATAAAGAAATAAAACAACAACAGGTCTTTGCAATACATCAGTATTCTTCTACAACAAGAAGAAGAGGCAATACATAAGTATTATTCATAAACAAGAAGAAGAGGCAATACATAAGTATTATTCATAAAGGCAATATCTCTACACACCACACCTGAAAAGCGCCATACTGAACAATACAATACTTATGCTCACTACACTCTTGTTCATACAGTACCAGCTACTCATAAGTGAGACAAGAGAAGTAGAAGCTACCGGATTCACGTCCGCATTAGTATTAGTAGAAGCTACCGGATTCACGCCCGCTAAGAAAACCTCTTCTTCTTTAGATCCTGAAAAAACGAAAATAAGTAAGAAGGAGCAGTAGTAGGAAGACTTAAGTGACTTCGTTCATTTACGTTGAGATAGACGAGTAACTACTTTTTTCTATTTTTCAGGATCTACGGTCACCGCGGAGGGCAGCCTTCACGATGAGCGATTGCTGTTCTTCCAGCAGCGCCCTCTTCCGCATTTCAAGAATGCGGATTTGCCTCCGAACATCCTGTGTATGATTGTGTATCCAAAGTTGTGCATTGGGCATCCAAAGTTGTGGATCGACGGAATAGAGAAACAGGGGGTCCTGAAGGAAATCTAAACTTTGCAGTAATGCAAGCTTATCGTTTTCTAGAGCCTGCTGTTCCTGAGGTATTATGGCGAGTCTTGCTGCGATATCCATCGCTTTGACTCGGCACTTGTCCCGCAAAATGGAGAGTGCGCCGAAGCTTCTATTTATAGGCGAGCCTATTCTTTAGCGGAAGAATTTCTTATTAGAAGTCCTTTTTTTAATAGACTGTAACATAGATAATTTGCCCGGCACCCAGCAAGAGGATGCGCCGCAACGGCTTGATAGCTATCAAGAAATCCTGTTCAGAGTAAGAAAACGGATGCGCTTTAGCTAGACGGCTTTCGCGCTAGAAAGAGATAATGAATGCGAGCAAGTGAGTAACGTAGATTCTACACGTTATACGTTACTCATTTGTGTAGAACATAAGAGAGCCCTCCATTAGTGCAAAAAAGAATGAATCCCTTGATAAGGCCCCCGGGTATCGACACGCGGCTTAATCCCGATCACATCCTGAGGCAATAATAGAGCGAATAATGAAAAGAGTACTCCACCACGAGCAGCGAAAGCACGCTCAGCCAATCCTCACTCGACGGCTCCGTCCTTGCTTAAGGAAAAAGCCGAACCACTCGCAGATGGATCTTTTTTTTTCTACCTTTACTGCTCACTCTGTCAGTCCACTAACACCAAACATATTCACGTCATGAAAGAATAGATTCCAGATAAAAAGTATACTAGCACATATTCACGTCATTAAAGATTAGATTCCAGATTTTGGGTATAAAGTATACTCTCACAGATTCATCCTTGAGTGCGTGAAGATAGGGCAAGGTAATGCGGAGAATGCCACGACTCTTATATGTTTCAAATCGGGATGGCATGTGTCATTTCTTATAAGGGTCAGGGGCGTAGCGAGAGAGAGAGATAGCTAACCTAGCCATTGGCGGAGAGAGGGAGGCAACTGAAGCTTTTAGAGTCGGGTTTAGGTCTTCTTTTTGCTTGCCAGAATCCATCAACAGGGGCTCCACAGGGAGGTATTTATTCCATAAAGTTATCAAGTTATAGTGGAATTACCAACCGGACTGGCTTTCTCCAAGAGAGGGTTTTGTCTTTTCCGCTTCCTCGCGCAAAGAAAAAAAAAAGAATCTCTTCTACGGCTACGGCTCCACCCACGAATCTAGGTACTGAGAGACCTCACAGCTAACCTCATTCCTCGCTTCATAAGCACATTGTTTAATTACCCTTGATTGTGTCCTCTGGCATCCAGATCAACGAAAATGCTCATCTTGTGGCTCTATTCTCCTGTTCTCCGTTTGAATACTACCGGGTAAGGTGGCTCGGTGAGAACATAACTAGCCCTCCCGTCAGCAAAGTGAAACCCCCTCCTCTAGGCTTGTTACAGTGGTGGGTGATGCACGTCGAGACCCAATGAATTGGACTTGATCATCACCATCTGCGCCCGCATCTTTGCTTGCACCGTCCGACTGTGATTTCTCTGGAGTGTCAAAGATGAGATTAAAGCTTGGCATTTAAGACTGTTATGCATGGAACTTTGTGGCTGCCTTTTTATTTTAGTATTACGCGGTGCCTTCTTTCCAAGGTATGGCGTATCTTCGCTATTAGGGATTGCAGTCTTATCAGAGGGGTTCTCGGCGTGCCATGCGTGTTATCAGTTTCTGACTGGGGTGCCACTGGTGGGGTTAGGATTCGGGGAGATCTTAGAGGTGGTGAAACTGCTCAGAGAAACCCTGGTTCATACCTTTAGTGGGTTCAGACTGGAATTTACGTCCAGGGACGGGGGAGGAGCGCCACTAAGCAGACTCCTGCTCCAAGTGCTGGGTCTACTTGTTGCTTTGAACGAAGAAAAGGGGCAATTGAACATTGGAATTCCCCTTCGACGTTGGGGAAACCGGCTCACAGTAGCTCTGGGTCGGTTACAGAAAGAAGGGCTGGAATTCAATCTGACCAACGGCGCTTCGATTACTAAGGGTAAGGGAGCGCATCAGGCTCTACTTATTCTACGCCTTACAGGCTGACCCGAAAGAGGATAAGATAAATTTTTGGTTCTTCCAACATCTGATAAGGAGAAGAGCTTTGGGTTTCCTAAGGGGAGCCCCACCAAGCGGGTTGAAAAGCCTCCACTCGAGTTTAATTAAAACCCTAGTCAAAGAGATACCCGAACTTATGGGGGAAGTGAGGCAGAAGCAGGAATCTTGTCCTTTCTTTAGCTCGCTGGTGTGAGCTTGGCTATCCGAGCCGAGGAAAGATGTCAACCAATGGACAACGTACGTAGTAAAGATCGTGTATTTACAACGGAATAGTATACAAAGGAATTCTTCGAACACATATAGGTTACCAGGATACCTAACAAACTTCTCAAAAACCCAAACAGGAAGAACCATTACCCTTACTAGTACCAAGGCTAGAGATCCGGATTTGAACCAAGGAATGGAATCAAATGCAACAAGAAAAAGGTATGAATGAACCGTTAGAAACAAGCTAAGATATCTGGATTGCCAATCAAAGGAAGTAAGAAACTATTCTCTTCTCTTTTCTTTTCAGGTTCTAGTATACGCCTACATAAAGAGAAACCTTAACCTTGCTTGCTTGTCTTGTAACTGGAAACCATAGACCCGGAAACCGTATCAAACCATATCAAATAACAGGAAGAAGCAGGAATGGAAACATAAACCGTCAGAACCACGGAAAGAGATCCTGATTCCCAATCTTCGGCTGTAAGAAACAGAAGGATGATTCAGTATACTAGACTAGCACATCTCGATACCCCTTTCCTTTAGCCAAGAAAAATAGACACGATGTCGTTTTATTTTTTCGCATTGGAAAAGACTATCCATAACCTATGTCCCTAACCGGATTCTGTGTCAGAAAGCGTGAATCTTTATTGCATTCCATGCTCTGCCTTCGCCCGAGCGGTCTCCAGGGAAGGAAGCCAATAATGGGTGTGTCAGGGTGGAATAAAGAAATAGGAAAGAAAAGCCTATCAGTAAAGAGAGAACCCTTACCAAGAAACGGCTTCCACCAAGGTAATGAATACTACCTCTCAAGCAAGGGAAACCTATGAAGACAGAAAAGAGAACCCTAAAGGTTAGAGCCAAGGCAAGAAAGAATGCTAAACCTAAGAACCTGTCCTTTAAAGGTTATACGAAGACAGAAAACTTACCCAGACCAGAAAACACATTCCTTAGAACCATAGGTCTATTCAACGAACTAGTCCGGAGCCGGGCATAGTAAAATACTTATTACTAGCCTCCTCTGGGCCTCGCTTACACCCTATCCGCATAAACCCACGGAACCTTTTTCATGTGTGCCTAACCAACTGGTTCACGTTTTCAAGTAGTATTTCTCGGTTATGAATCACGAGTCTCAACTCGGAGTTGCTCTTTCTTTTACCCGGATATTGCAATGGACGAAGTAGACAGTCAGGTATTTGGATGCTACCGTTCGAGATTGTGAAGTCGTCTGGTCCACTTAGCTTCTGCACGATCTAGAGTTTCCAATACTACTTACTTTTACTTTTACTTTACTAGAAACGAGAGAGCAATACGAACGAAGACCAATCCATAGGCCCTACTGCGCATTCTCCTAGCTAGAAAACTGTTCTATCGAGACTGCCCACCTCATATTTGCGAGCGAGGGATGAAGCAGTAGTACGGACTAGAGGCGACCGTTACCTTCACTGCAACTTCTAATCAATATAGATCGTAATGAAAAGCAAGGGTATGTGTTTGATTCGCCCCATGGTGGCAGCTTTCCATGAATTGACGTAGAAGCAACCATCCGAGTACGGCCGGCCTGAGTTTACTTTACTTTACGATACTTTACGAAACGAAGGAAAATAGCAATGGAATGGAATAATGCTATCCGTACGCTATTGATATTCCTAGCGCTATCCCTTTTCTTTGCAAAGAAGCCCCTTAATAAATTGAAAACATCATAAGGCTTTACTCAAAAAAGTCAGATTTGGCTCGGGTGCATCAAAACTTGCAACCCTCAGAGTATCCTGATATTGATGAGGTGGCCTTTTCCTTTGCCCTTTTTCTTTCGCCCTTTAACCCGGAAGAAGAACGAAGAGGATCTTGTCCAACCAAAAGATGATGTCGGATATTTTATTTAAGTGATGCCAAAAAGCGCTAGCTTCTAGTCTAAGTCTGAAAAAAAAGGAAGGGAGAATGAAAATTAGATGGAATCATCGCTTTCATAAAAAGTAAATCCAAAGAAATAATATTGAAATTATCCTTTGCCGAACCACCCACATTCCTTGCCGGGATCAATCAGCAGGCTAATGCAATCAGAGGTGGGTGGGAGTGAAGTAGGTTTCGCGAGCATACACCCATATACTAAATATGTGGTGAGCATCCAATTCGTTGAGAATCGAGATGGTAGGTAGGGCATTGTGCTCAGTGAGTGAGGCATGCTCTTGCCTTCTTTTAGTGCTTCTTTAGTTACCCTACGCACACCATTGAGTTCACGTGATCTTTGTGCGTGCCCAAAAAGTTCTAACTAAAGAACTTTAAACCGAAAGCAGACCGAATAAGTAGTTGTTGAAGTAGCTCTTTTGTCAAGTAGTAGCTCTTTGACCCAAGCCTCCTAATAGCTTTTCGCTTTATCTTTAAAGAGGTTAGAGGAGGGGAATCAAAAGAATGGAGTCAGATCCACCTTCATACATAAGTAGAAGTGCTAGTCTAGGCATGTTCCTTTCAAAGAGGATCGATCAGTGTAAGTCCCTATAATCTGGATTTTTATAGGCTAGCTTCAATACGTCTGGGCCAAGGGCTTTCAAATCCAATATCCCTTCCTCGCTCCGCCCCTCATCCACAAAGCTTACGAAAAGAAGGAATTCCAGATAAGGGAGCCACTTCGTGTGTATACGTGGAACTACCAAGTCTGAATTGGGCAAATAGACGACATCAAAAGTCTAAAAAGAATCTCAGAGGAGGACCGAAGAGAGTAAGTGATCTTTTTCCCTAAGCTATAAAACAGGAGTAGTCAATCCACTTGGGTTGGGATACTTTCCCGCTGTGCGCCTCTTCTTTCTTCCATTGTTTCATTTTATCCCGCTCACTGCCCTATGGACCGCATTCATCGATATTGGAATGAAATGAATTCATAAAAAATGATAACTAGGGCGTAGCGTAGCATAAAAGAGAATGAATAGTAGCCTACTTAAAGCAAGCTTTCATAGGCCATGTTACTCTTTACTCGGCTGTTCGTTCAAGAAAATCAAATCAAGTACAAGTAGTAGTGCCAACAGTCTCATGCAAATAAATCGTTCATCCTTGGAGGGTGTTTTTACTTGTAAAGAAAGTTTTTATCAAAGGTGCGATTCTCTCCTCTTACAATAGCCTGTGAGAATGCCAGTGCCCAACTATTCTGTCTCGATCTTAAGCTTAAGTAAGAATGATAAGTCTTCGAGGCAATAAAAGCATAAATCGCCATCACCAGTCATTAAGTAAGGGTCGATGAAATTGGGGGGCTTTCGTTGAAGATCTCAGTTCTTTCGCGCATATGGAATGGAGTCAGTCCATCCCGAGCATCACAAGCTTCCTGAACCTTTTCCTTCACACAGTGATGAGGTAGTCGAATTCCTATATGTCGATAACTTGTGTAAAAGCTCTTGTAGAAGTAAGAGTCCCTCTGAGATCTTTCGTTAGCCCGAACGAACACTCTTCCTCTGAGATAGAATCAAATAAGTGACAAATGAATGGTAACACATGGTACCTATCCGTGGTCGGGAAATGCTTTGTGCCCTGTGTCCTTGCTTTGCTCTACCGAAGGATGACGCAAGGTTTTTCTAACAACAGTGTTCGGTTACCATATCTTTGAATGACAAAATGCCCGGTCCTCCAATCGTTAGAAAGAACCTTCCTTCTTATATTATATCTACTAGAAGATCTATGCGCCGGTATTTAGTAGTTCAATGAAATAGAAGGTCTCGATAAGTTCGAAAGTCGATAGAAAATCCGTCTTTAGTCTATAGATAATCCATCTGTCATCAGAAAGGATTTGATGGCTTACTTCTTGAGTATGACACTCTTCTCAATCCTCTCCTGGCACAACTACCTTCGAGTCCGTGCCTTTCTATTAGCAGGATTGGATTATGCGACCGCACCCTTTGCTCTCAAGCCTTTCAGGTTCAGTTTCAGTCTAGAGGCTAGGAGTGAGGCTCTTTTCCTACAGTTTCCGGGAATAACTACCTTTCCGATCCGATATTATAAGTGTAGGATTGGCAAAGTATTCGGTGCACTAGATCCTCGCAGGCTTAACTCAACGATTTCCGCTCTTAAGGGAGAGAAGCATATAGGAAGGCCTGGCCAGAAAGTAAAGTTCCGGGAGTATAGGTCAAGCAGGGAGAGACCGATGAGTCAAAAGAGTACCCAGGCTATGATTCTCAAACTCTTACTACTAACACTAGGGTTGGGTTGTCAAGTACTCGGCTTCCTTTACCTGTCTATCCCTACCTTTCCTTTCGAACAACGGAACAGCGTCACACCTTACGGAAATGGATTTCGCTTCTTCTTTTCCTTGTGCAAGCGGGCAAGGCCCAAAATCCATTCTATGCAAAAGCAGCTACCCCCTGGGAACACCTTTAGACAGACAGAAACCGAAGCACTATGATTGAGAAGGTGGTGTGCTTTTACCTATTGAAAAGAAGAAAGTGTTCTTGAGTCGAAGAAGCTAAAAAGCAGGTTCAATCTCACTCGGATTGCCACCAAAACCTGTATAAACAGCTTCAACGAGAACAGCGAGCGCCTCCTGCTCAACTCAACATAAAGTGGCCTACGAAGACAAGTGTGAGGAAATGCTTACACTGAAGCTTCCACTCCCATATGGGCAAGAAGAGCTCCTTCTCTTTTTGCCAAAGCAAAGAAGAGCCATTGTCTCCCGTACTCGTTGATTGGAAATCAAAGAAAAGAAGAATGTTCAACTGAAAACAGAAGCAAACCAAACAGGAGTAAGTGGAAGAGTTTGAAGTTCTTTCTTTTTATAATAGATCTATGCTGTAGTTCCGTAGCAGTGAATATCCTCCGCAAAGGAAATATTCGTATTCGTATTTTAGTAGAGGAGGCCTTGCCTCAACCTTAGCGTATCTCGGCTATGTCCCAATCGTTAAAACTCTCGATTTGAATGCACTTTTACAAGCAACAAGAGTGCAATTGGCAACTGCCTCATATCGTTCATCTAATGATGTGGTATACAACTATAAAAAAAATAAAATCTTTACATTGATCATATCCATGGCATGGGTCGTATCAGAACGAACAAGGAAAAGATTCATTAGCAAAAGCACCCGAAGCTTTGAAGCAGATGGATCAACATAACCACAATTGACCCTGTTTTCCACCTACTAGCAGCAGGAGTATTCATTTTGTTCTGGAACACTTCCCAAATCGATATACGAAGAAGGGCAATCTCAGTATTTAAGTAAGAGATTTATTATACGTATGCTAATCCATGCATCTGGAATGATACTTGCATAGGAAAGAAAGGAGTGTGTTTAGCGAGTAATAGGAGAAAGGAGTGTGTATGGCTAGGTAATAGAGAACAATAAAGGAATCAACACCTGCGTATCGTTCCATTCACTAGTACTGTACAACTACTACTAGCTTGTAACACTCACTAGCAAAAGTCATTCTATTCATCGATACAGACTACTAGGGCTGAATACATACGTTACTCTCATAGTTTCACAAGGTTTAGAGAACTACTAGTTCTGTTTCATTCTACTAGTCGTTCCAATAGCACGGAATTCCCATCTCTTGTACCGGGACCAGTAAGACCTATTCCTTCTCTTTCTGTCTAGCTTGAGGAATCATGGTGGACTTTTCTTTCTGTTTAGCTTTACTTATCAAAGACTTCTCCCCCCAGCGGTGAAGGAAGAGGCCTGGCACGACACACAAGTCGGGAGACATCACTCCTCAATAAAATAAGCCCTTAGGCGATTGAAGTGAGGCAAAAAGCACACCACCCTCGAGTGAACTATAGAACAAGGGAACTTGTGAACAGTTCTATTGAAGGGTATGAGTAGGCGTTGAGCTCAGGACTGCAAGTAGAGTAGCTGCTTTGCTTGGTACGAGTCAACTTCCTTCTTTCTTTTCCTTGCTTCCAGAAATACCTACCTTCAAAAGCAAAACCTACTTCCTTTACCAACAAGGGCACGGCTTCCGAAACCCCCTCTCCTCGGCCCGGGATAGCGATAGACGTACGAATTCAATCAATGGCG